AAAAGAAAGGTGCTTTTTTTCAATTGAATGCTGCACTTTTAATGAAACAGCCGCAGTTTATGGGTGTCGCAGCCGGGAATGGGAATCGCTGCGGTGTAGGCGGCACGGCACGCTCCACTGGTGCGTGGGTTCTGGCGATTTTTGATGCTGTGCATCCTCCTGCGGCACAGGCACAGGATGGTTAAACCATTCCACTAGATTATGCTTTGATGGGATGCCTTGACATTGAGAGAAGGACGCACTTTATGCCGAAAGGCCATGAGGAGAAGCAACTCTGTGATTCATGGTTCTCCAAACAGGAAACTTTTTTCCTTTTTTTTTATTTAGCGAATTGAAACATCTTAGTAGCTAAAAGAAAAAAATCAAACGAGACTCCGTTAGTAGTGGCGAGCGAAAACGGACTAGGTATAACATACGGTGCTGCATGGGGAGGGATCCCCTCCCCATGCAGCACCAAGAGAAGAAAACCAAAGAGGGTTCTAAAAAGTCCCGTATCTTTCAACTGCAGTGCAGCGTATGTTTTTTTATAAGGGGGGACCACCCTCCGCACCTAAGTATATCTCAATGATCTATAGTGCACAAGTACTGTGAAGGAAAGGTGAAAAGAACTCTGAATTCAAAGAGAGTGAAAAGACCTGAAAATCAAAGCAAACAAGCAGCTGAAGATTACAAGTAGCGTTGCTTGCGTGGGGAGGGATCCCCTCCCCACGCAAGCAAATCCGCGTATACGTGTGAATTGACGGCGTACCTTTTGCATAAGTGCGACATGAGGCTATACTCAGCAATGTCGATAGACGACAAGGCGAAGCCCTTCGTCTTACCCTACCCTGACATGCGCCGCGGGCAACTGCGAGGTGTGAAGCTCAGGGGACAATGTAACGGAGCCCTCTTACACCGTAAAGAGGCAGTGCTAGGGTCGACGGGAAGGAGCAACGCAAGTGAACAAGCACTGAGGCCCCGTAAAAGGTGATCAGGCTCACGGTTTTTAACTGGCCGGTTTGTAGACGGGATAGGCCCCTTATGCTGGCCTATCCAAGGGCTCACAAGTCTACCGGGGTAAAGCTTGGCTTCCTAACCCGCCTAATGGTGCTGAGTATGGAACATGGTAAGCCACTACATCCCTCGAGCTCCCTTGAGAGGGGGCAGCGCAAGCTACCCTACCGGTGTGGTGGTAAAAGAAAGTTTAAAAAGCATGCCTTCGACTAATACGGAGGATACCTTGTGGACGGCGATGGGCCCAGGGGGTCACTTCGTGACCCTCCTGGGGAATACCACCGCAATCCCTAGGAACCGAAAGGTTGCAGACTTAAACTTGGTGACTCTACTCACCGAACTTCTGATGCAAGCAGAGCAGCATGGGTGGGCATTTTCACCAACATGTAGTACCTGCAAACGCGGGCGCTCTCTCAGGATTGAAACTTCAGGAAGATTTGGTGAAGGCTTATAACGTAAGGGAAATGAAGGCCGTTTCTCGAATTGAAAGGAAGATTGTTACCTCCCTCTATGGCCAAGCCCTAGCGGTGCGGCGCGTAGTGTCAAGCTCAGGAGGCAACACCCCCGGAATCGACAAAAAGAGATGGGACAGTCCCTTGCTACGCTTCAACGGTATCGAAGCACTTCGGGAGAGAACGCATAATCCAAAAGACTACGTGGCTTCTCCACTGAAGAGAGTATGGATACCGAAGGCGCGGACCTTAGATGAAAAGGATGCGCAGTATTACTTGTGCGTAGCACAAGGATGCTAATTACTTGTGCGTAATGCTTCGCAACCTTCTCTTCCCCGGAGGGGAATCGCAGCATAGGAATTCCCACAAGAATGAATCGAGCAGTGCAGGGGGAATCCGCGGTCGACCCCATTGTGGAGTGCCAATCTGATCTTAATTCGTACGGGTTCCGAATAAAGAGATCTACACATGACTGCATCACACGGCTGCGCACTTTGCTAGACAGACCAGTCCGGAATGGATATTGGACGCAGACGTTGCCAAGTGCTTCGACAGAATCTCCCACGACTTTCTACTAAGTAATACTATAAGATGCGATCAAGCCATACTAAACCAATAGCTAAAATGCGGATTGAGGGAGGGACCGCCGACTGGGAACCAACGGCGATGGGCACACCACAAGGGTCACGAAGTGACCCCCTGTGCGACATCGCCCTAAACGGGCTGTAAGAAGCGGCCCTCATGGCGGCCTCCACGGGTATCCCCAAAAACCAGCGAAGTCAAACCCATCTAACCCGGTACGCTTATGATTTCGTATGCACCGGTAAAGAGTGCAGACTGTTGGAACAGTTTGTCCTCCCTGCCATCATGCTCTTTCTAGCGAAACGTGGTCTAGATATTAAGGAATCTAAAACCAGAATCATACACATTGAGGAGGGCTTTGATTTCTTAGGGTTTCACTTCCAGCGCAAAATGTTCAACCCAAGACTCAATCGTAGGGAAAAGGGAAGCAAAGATGGGTTCTGATAATAAAACCTCGTAAAGCTAAAGTGGGGGATCTGAAGCTCTCTATACGCTCGAAAATCCAAACCTCAACCCTAAGCTTCGTGGATGGTGCGAATACTTTCGTATATCTTATCACTCCCTCCCCACATTATGGAAAAAGGGTCACTACCTGTGGAGCAAGATGTGGAAATGGGCGCGCAAAAGCCACCCCAAAAAAAGAGCTGACTAGCTATACAATAAAGATGTCGTTCCAACCACCAAGGTTGTGAAGCATACTCGATGCGATTCCGGGGAATCGCATACGAGGTTGTGAAGCATCGGGGGCTGCTTCTGGACGAAAAGGGGGATTCGGGCTATCACCCACGCAAAAACTGTTTGATGTCTCAGCAGTAACCCACCTCAGGCTTTATCCTCTGAAGCAGGGGTGCAATCCCTATCTCTCAGAGCATTATGAATATTATGAAAATCGTAGTAAGAAAAGGGTGCTCGCGGCATTCCGATCGGCTATCTACTCAAAGTGGAAGCAAAAGTGTGCACACTGTGGACTCTTCATAACGGGGAACCCGTGGAGCTCCATCATGTGATCAGTCAGAAGGATGGAGTGGACGATGGACAACATACAGCCCCTACACAGAGTCTGTCATCAAAGTGTCACATACCAGTCCTCAACCCGAACGAAGCCGGCGGACTAAAACCCGCCAGGAGTTTGCCTGAGCCGTGTGCGTTGAGAAGCGCACGCACGGTTCTTAGGGGGGGAAAGCTCGAGAGGGCCTACCTATCCCGATTGGGTCAGCGAGTCAATTAGTACAGCGCCGTGTTTTTTTGCTGTGGACCGGCGGAAGGCACTTTTCGCACCTTAACAACTTGCGAAAAGTGCCTCCCCCCGGCACAGCGGCTTAAACCGATTAGGTGGAGGCATACTGAAAAGGAGAGTGCTTTTTCCGTTGTGTTAATTGGACCCGAAGTTTTTTGATCTAGTCATGGGCAGGCTGAAGGGTGCTTGACGGCACTGGAGGGCTCAATTCGTCCATGTTGCAAAATGGTGAAATGACCTGTGACTAGGGGTGATTTTTATGAACCAAAAGCTGCGGCTGCGGGCGGAGCAGCCGGGGAACCGCAAGAATGCCCGCAATGCGGCGTAGCTGATGGCCTTTTGCCCCTTGCTTTTGCGAAAAGGCAAAAAAAACTGACTAATAAAGGTGAATCTGTTCTGCAAAACATATATAAATACCCGAAATGATACCCATTACAACATATTCTATTACAGGCTTCACGGAAGCAGACGGGAATTTTTATGTAAAGATTTCTAAATCAAAACAACATAAAAACAAATATCGTATTAAGCTTATTTTTAATAGAACCCAAGATCAAAAATCTTTATCAGTTCTTCATGAAATCAAAAATTTTTGGAAAGCTGGTTTCGTAACCAAAAATCCTTTTGAAAGGGACAACTGTCATAAGTTCATAGTAAATTCTCATAAACATATTTTCAAAAAAGGGATCCCTCACTTTACAAAATTTGCGTTAGAGCGCAAGAGCTGTACAGAAGCCGCTGATACCCGGGGGGATGCACTACACATGGGAATCCACAGCCACAGCTGCGGCTGTGCGTGCCCGTCTACGGGGAATACGAAGCACCTTAGTGAAAGCAAAAGCATTAGTGTTAGTGCTGGTGCTACTTCAGGTAGCAATCGGTTGCAGTCGGATTTTATAACAGGACTTTTTGATGGTGATGGTTCCTTTTTTATAAGTTTTCGCACTAATGGTAAAATTAGTCCACATTTTACATGTGGTGCCAATGGAGACGAGGTTCTCTTGAAGAAGTTACAGAGTTTTTTTGATTGTGGTCATATTTATAAGATTAATGAAACCTATTCTCGTTGGGTTGTTAATGACTTGCGTTCTATATGTACAAAAAGAATACCTCATTTTTCAATATATGAATTGCGCACTTCTAAAAAAACAATCTTTTGAAAAATTCCGAGATATTGTTTCCAAATGACTAAAAAAAAACAACATTGATCGTAGGCAAGGTTAAAAAAAAAATTGTTGAATTGGGTTACCTTATGAATGAACAAGGTAAGCGGCGCCGTTATCAAATGAGTGATTCTTTAGCTAAAACCAAAATATATTGGGAGTCATGCAGAATAGGAGATACCTTGGGAAGGGTTGTAGCTGCAGAGTAACGGTCCAATGCTTTTGCTGCACGTGCGGGGGCTCGAATTTGAGCCCGCGGCCTGCCGAAGATTTGCAAGATTGCACTTCTGGAGAACTGCATTGCACTGCACTGAGGGTCACTACGAAGCCCTAGCTCCCTCCCATAACGACTAATTGCTAGCAAAGCAAATACGTCAGCTCTCGAGAATAAAATTCAGCAGGACCCCCTTGGGGCCTGCGAGGAACCTCGAGATGATTATATAGTCTGAAAATTCAACGTAAGTTGATGTAAATAAAACAGGAAAGGCTAATCAAAAAAAACTATAGCTGGTTTTCTGCGATACGCGTTTAGGCACGGCGTTTGAATAATAATCTCAGGAGGTAGAGCGACTCTATGGGGAAGGGTGGCCCAAAACCTGACCAACTCCAAGGAAACTCCGAATGCCTGGGATTTTTACAAGCAGACGGACATTGGGGGCTAAGCTCCAATGTCGTGAGGGAAACAGCCCAGATCGTACGCTAAGGTCCCTAAGCAATTGCTCAGTGGGAAATGATGTCATCTTCCTTAGATAACCAGAAGGTGGGCTTGGAATCAGCCATCCTTTAAAGAACGCGTAACAGCGCACTGGTCGAAGTACTCCTCGGGCTTATAGCCCCCGCCGCGGCCCCAAGGGGAACCGCACGCGGGCGAGCCGCGGGAGCATCGGAAGGTGGCTCTGAAAATGTAACGGGGCTTAAGCAATTCACCGAAGCGACGAAATTAACTATGTGGGGTGGCGGACTGGCACTTCATTGTTAATTGGTAGCAGAACGTTCTTTCTATTTAAGAAGATGGGTCGCAAGATTCATTGAAAATATAAGAAGTGAGAATGCTGACATAAGTAACGAGAATTTATGAATAGAAACATAATCGCCGAAAGTTCAAGGGTTTCTACGTTAAGTTCAACTGCGTAGAGTTTTGTGGCCCCTAAGATATATGTTGAAAAGCATTTTTTAATGGGTTTTTAAAAGTGACGAAAGCGCTCCCACAGTGGCACGTCGGGCTTTTACAATGCCCGTGCTAGCTTTTTGGATTTTTGGTGGGTTCCCCCGCGGAATCTTCGAATTCGGTATACCCCTGTGGGATCTTTCCTGGAAACAACTTTTAACAAAAAACCATACCCCAAACCAACAAAGGTGAACAGGCAGAATATGCTAAGGCGTTGCGGTAAGAATGTTGAAGGAACTCGGCAAATTGACCCTGTAACTTCGGGAGAAAGGGTGCTTGTTTCAAAGCAAGTGGCACAGAATAGGGGGTGGCGACTGTTTAATAAAAAGTGCGACGAGAAGTTTCGAATAGCAATGTGGGTGAACCCACTAAGTGCTCTACTTCACTTAAGCCTACCTCGACAGGAGCGCAGGGAAACCGGCGGGTCTGAAGCTCAAGGGACAATGTAGGGATAGGAGTAACCACGGTCTCCGAACCCCGCTAGGCTCGATTTCTATGGTCAAGGTAACTGAACTTAACAAAGGCCTCGTGAAAACAGCCCATTCAACGTGGCCTAGAATGGAGGTGGACGGTCACCGCCCCTTTTTATGGTGGTGACAAGTAGACAAAGGTTCACCGGGGTGGAGTTAAGGGCCTACGGATGTCATAAAGGTGTTGTTCGAAGAACTCGGTAAGCCCGACGGCTGTTGTCCGGAGCGGTCATCAAAGACCGGGTCCCGTAACTAGGAGAGGAGCAATCCCCTCCAGATGCCAGCGGGTAAAGGATGTTGTAAAAAGCGAATGCCCCCTTGTAATGAGGGAGATAGGATATTCTTATCCAGTCTGAAAGGACGCTGACTTACAAAACTGGCAAACCAAGCTCGATCTACATGTATTCCCATGCACTGGGGCGCATTCGAGGCGCTCTTGGCGGGAGTCCGCTCAAAGCGGTTCTAAAACAAGCACTCAATTTAACTAGACATGAAAAAATCACTTAAATTCTGGGAGTTTGCATGGAAGGCCTGCAATGAGAATCGAGTTACAATGTAAGATCGCAGTGGCTTATGAAAAAGGAGATATGCTGGAAATGACGAGATTACAGCACGTGTTAGTGAGAAGCTACGAGGCTAGGGCGGTGGCAGTGGTGTGGTGACAAACTCAGGAGGTAAAATCCCTGGGAGGGATGGAGTGACCTGTAAATCGGATAAGGAGTCGACGCGGTCTCCCAGCTGAGGGATGCAAATAGAAAAATTTGTTCGTAGAGTATACATTCCTAAGGCAAGGGGAGGGAAACGACCTCTAGGAATCCCTTTATTCCCGAAAAGAAGGAATACTTCCAGAAGAGAACAGCTAGCGGGGCCAGGGGTTCTATCCTACTCTCGGAGAATAAAAGGATGCTAATTACTTGTGCGTAGCACAAGGATGCGCAGTATTACTTGTGCGTAGCACAAGGATGCGCAGTCTTACTTGTGCGTAATGCTTCGCAACCTTCCCTTCCCCGGGAGGGGAATCGCAGCATCGTAACAGCACAGAAAGGAATTTGCCCACTGTGCGGGAACCCGCTACTGAACGGAGTTTGGAGGTGCACCATACTCTAGGAAGGAAAGCCCAGAGGTGGAATACCACTCGAAACTTGTTCTACACAAACTATGCCATGATAAAGTCACGTACAGCAAGGTGTACTCCTAACTTTCAAATGAAAGCCCTTTTTGCCCCAAGGGGAAAACTGTGTCGCGGTTCTCTCGTAATCCCTGCCCGGTTAACCACCGGAGTAACGCAGTGCAGGGTGACGAAGGAACGGGACACGGAGCTCCCTCCGGGGCGAAGGTTGGGTGTCGGAGCCGTATGAAGGGAAAACTTTCACGTACGGTTCTTACGGGGGGAAAGCTCGAGAGGGCCTACCTATCCAGCCCACAGGACTCTGCAAAGTAGAAATACAAGATATAGAGTCTGACATCTGCCCGGCACTATAAAACGAAAGGGGGGCTAAACGGTCCACTGTAAGTCATAGTAAACGGCGGCAGTAACTCTAACTGTCCTAAGGTAGCGAAATTCCTTGCCATATAATTGATGGCCTGCATGAATGGTGTCACGACTGCCCCACTGTCTCCAACGTTCGCGCAGTGAAATTGAATTTTCCGTGCAGATGCGGAATACTAGCAGCAAGACGGTAAGACCCTGTGCACCTTTACTGAAGCATTGTATTGATATTTTTGAAAAAATGTGTAGCATAGGTGGGACTATGTAAATCTGCGGATGAGGGCGGAGCCCTCATCCGCAGAGCTTTGCGTAGGTTAATGAAATACCACTCTTTTTTTGGAAATGTCTAACGAACGCTTTTTTTTACGTTTCGTACAGTACATTGTGGTTAGTTTTCCTGGGGCGGGAGCCTCCTAAAAAGTAACGGAGGCGTGCGAAGGTATATTCAAGCGTTCTAAGAACAGTTGAAGAGCGTAATGGTATAAGTATGCCTGACTGCAAGACTTACAAGTCAAGCAGGGACGAAAGTCGGTCATAGTGATCCGGGGACTCCGGGTGGAAGGGTCCTCGCTCAACGAATCAAAGGTACGCCAGGGATAACAGGCTTATTGCCTCCGAGCGTCCATAGCGACGAGGCGGTTTGGCATCTCGATGTCGACTCCACCGTATCCTTTTCGTGAAGAAGCGAAAAAGGGTACATGTGTTCAATGTTTAAAACGGTACGTGAGTTGGGTTTAGAACGACGTGAGTCAGTTTGGTTCCTATCTACTGTTAGAATTGCATAATTACGGAATACTCCATCTAGTACGAGAGGACCGATGGGGGCTTTCCTCTGGTGTTTCAGTTGTTTTACCAAAAGCATTGCTGAGTAGCTACGAAAGCATAGGATAATCGTTGAAAGAATCTAAACGAGAAGCCTTTTCCAATACAAGTTGTGCCTAAGGGTTAAAGATTATAACTTTTGATAGGCAGAAAGTGTAAACTTTGTAAAATGTTAGCTAATCTGTACTAAACTTATTTTTTATGTGCGGAACAGGCACTTCCCACAGGCCCCAAGGGGGTCCTTCCGATTCCCCTTGGGGCCTGCGCGGAACCGCAACGCTGCACTAATCTTTTGAAAATTCATTGGAGGAGTATTGATGCCCCAAAACCCTCCGGGAATGGGAATCGCTGCGGTGCCGCGGCACACTGTAGCGGTGGACCGGCATAGTGGTGTGGGGTGGGGGAAATCCGCTACACTGCTTTGCTCCGCTTCGCGTGTGATTCTAAGTCGCCGCAGTCCGAACTACGTACCTAAACTGTGCATCCGGGAGCTTCGCAGCTACAGCCACTTTAGCTCAGCTGGTAGAGCAGCTGATTTGTAATCAGCTGGTCATTCGTTCGAATCGGATAAGTGGCTAAAGTTTGAGAGAGTGGCTGAGTGGTTAAAAGCGGTAGACTGTAAATCTATTGAAGTAATTCTACAAAGGTTCAAATCCTTTTTCTCTCAATCAAGCCCTCTCCCTGCGCGACGTGGCACTTTTTTAATGAACCCCCCCCCCCGGGTGGTGAAGCGCCCCTGTCTGTTCCACATTTGTTGAGGGCTGCTTGCAACACACTTCGTTGCCAGAGCAAAGCGATTTTTGGCCTTGCGTAGGATCCTGGGGTGCGGCACAGGCATATAGCCCCTCCCCGCCACCCACGGCGATGTGCCGCGGTGCTCTATATGTATTTAGAGCGTTCTTTTAGGAACGGTGTAACATAGTGATAATGATATGCTGTGAATTAGGAATTCCCTGTGCCGTCACTATAAAATAAAAAAATGAAAACTGCATCTGAATTTTCTAAATTATTAGAACAAAAAATTAATAATTATTATACTCCACTGCAAGTAGACGAAATTGGACGAGTTGTTTCTGTAGGGGATGGTATTGCTCGTGTTTTTGGCTTAAAAAAGATTCAAGCCGGAGAAATGGTAGAATTTTCAAGTGGTGTCAAAGGGATGGCACTTAACTTAGAAAATGAAAATGTTGGTATAGTTGTTTTTGGTAGTGATACTGGTATTAAAGAAGGGGATTTTGTAAAACGTACTGGATCTATTGTAGACGTACCCGTAGGAAAAGCAATTCTTGGTAGAGTTGTAAATGCTTTGGGTACACCTATAGATGGGAAAGGTCCTTTAGGTACCGGGGAAAGAAGACGTGTTGAAGTCAAAGCTCCCGGTATTATTGCACGGAAATCAGTGCATGAGCCTATGCAAACGGGTTTAAAAGCAGTAGATAGTCTGGTACCAATTGGTCGAGGTCAACGAGAACTTATTATTGGAGACAGACAAACAGGGAAAACAGCTATTGCTATTGATACTATATTAAACCAGAAGAGTTTGAATTCTGGAGCAGATGAATCTACGAAATTATATTGTGTTTATGTAGCTATAGGACAAAAACGTTCAACAGTAGCGCAACTTGTTAAAATCCTAGAAGAGGCGGGTGCTCTTGAGTATTCAATAATTGTTGCTGCAACAGCTTCGGATCCGGCGCCTCTTCAGTTTATAGCGCCTTATGCTGGTTGCGCGATGGGAGAATTTTTTAGAGATAACGGCATGCATTCATTAATCATTTACGATGATTTAAGTAAACAATCCGTAGCATATCGTCAAATGTCGTTATTATTACGAAGACCACCTGGTCGAGAAGCGTACCCTGGTGACGTTTTCTATCTACATTCTCGACTGTTAGAAAGAGCTGCTAAAATGTCCGATGCCACAGGAGCCGGCAGTATGACTGCTCTACCTGTAATTGAAACACAGGCCGGTGATGTAAGTGCTTATATACCAACCAACGTTATCTCAATTACAGATGGACAAATTTTCTTAGAAACAGAGCTTTTTTATAAAGGAATTCGACCAGCTATTAATGTAGGACTTTCTGTAAGTCGTGTAGGTACTGCGGCTCAATTGAAAGCAATGAAACAGGTTTCAGGTACTATGAAATTAGAGCTTGCTCAATACCGAGAAGTTGCCGCATTTGCTCAATTTGGATCGGATTTAGATGCAGCTACTCAATTTTTACTAAATAGGGGGGCTAAGCTTACTGAAGTTTTGAAACAACCACAATATAGCCCAATGCCTATTGAAAAACAGATAGTTATTATTTATGCCGCAGTTAAAGGTTTCCTAGATAAAGTTCAAGTGGCCGATATTCAACAATATGAACAACTCGTCCTTAAACAAATAGATCCAAATCTACTTGCAGAAATTAAAAAACAAAAAATAATAACAGAACAAATAGATAAGCAATTAGCTCACTTTTTTACAGAATTTACAAAAAATTTTTATACTACGAATCAGTAAAGGGGCGCGGAGCAGTGCAACGATTCCCCTACCGCTAAGTGAGGGGTGAGGTGTCGCGGTGTGCCATCAAAAACTGACATGTGTTTATTGTAAATTTTGCGTACCCCCCCTTTTTTTTAAGTTTTCATGGAATTTGCATCAATTTTTTTATTTTTTATAATAAGCTTTGTTTTATCTTTTCTTTTAGTTAGTTTACCTTTTTTGTTTTCTGTTTCAACTTTACGTCCTCAAATACCTGAAAAATTATCTGCTTATGAATGTGGTTTTGATCCTTTTGATGATGCACGAAGTCCTTTTGATATTAGATTCTATTTAGTTTCTATTTTGTTCATCATTTTTGACTTAGAAGTTAGTTTTTTGTTCCCATGGGCACTTTGCCTCAACTCTATAGGGTCCTTTGGTTTTTGGTCTATGATGTTATTTTTATGGATTCTTACTATAGGTTTTATTTATGAGTGGAAAAAAGGTGCTCTAGAATGGGAATAAGTAAAGTGGCCCGAAACTCATCCAAACAGTTCACTTTTTTTTTAAGCATGCGCAGCATTACTTGTGCGTAATGCTTCGCAACCTTCCCTTCCCCGGAGGGGAATCGCTGCACTGCAGCGATTCCCCCCCGCCCCCACCGCGGCACCGTTCCATCCCTAGCTGCTTTGTTGCTCTTTCGGCCGCAAAGCAGGGTGGGCCGGCATAATAAAAAGAATCCAGTTGTTAAAAAAAGGTTTTTTTTCATTGGTATAAATTACCTTACTAGACGAGTGGTTTGCTCCATGACACTTTGCGGGCACAAACAAGGCGTGCAGTTTGGTTCTAACAGAAACTAACTTTTTATTGGGTAATTAGCTCAGATGGAAGAGCATCTCGTTTACACCGAGAGGGTCAGCGGTTCGAGTCCGTTATTACTTAAAAAACACAAGGTTTGAAAGAACCCCGCGGCCCTGCTGCGTATCTTCCCCTGTTTTCTATTATCATGGGCGACGAAAGGGGTTACGAGAGAGCTTTTTTTTAGTGGTTTTACGCTGCACCGTCACCCCTACGCCGCTTTATAGAACACTTGGGCTCCTTCGTCACCCCTATCTCGCTTTCTAACGAAGTGTGCGGCGGAGGACGCACTTTTTGTAGGCTAGTTAAACCTTTCGTCACCCCGCCAGCACAGTGCCGCCACCCTTATAGTAAGGAGGAGCAAAATCCTAGGATTCAATCACTTCATTCATTCCTAATTTTTTTTAAAAAAACGTATTTGCACCTGGGGTTTGGGCTGCTTCCTAAGTTTTGGGGAAGTAGCTTAGTTGGAAAAGCATTAGTCTGTCACGCTAGAGATCGCGGGTTCAAGCCCCGTCTTTCCCGTCCCGTATAAATAAAAAAGAAAAAGGAGGAGGATGCTAATTACTTGTGCGTGATGCTTCGCAACCTTCCCTTCCCCGGAGGGGAAAGCCCCGTGTAGCACATGGACCTTTTTTGGTTAGTTTTCTATTTTGTATTTCATGTAATTTGGAAGTCAGTTTACGGACTCATCTGAGCGCAGCGAAGCAATCAAAGCCGATTTGCGTAAAAGGTGTAGTTTAAGACAAAAAGAAACACAGGGTCGAACACCCCCTTTTTTTAAGGAATTGACCCCACTTAAACCCTTAACCCCCCCCCCAAAAAAAAACGATGGTAGTTACCTACTCCTTTTTGCTGCTTCAATAGAATTACTATTCTTGGTGAAATTTGAATTTCAAGCCCAAAAAGCGGGGTAGCGGAGGAATGGCTGACTGGCTGAAGGCATCGGTTTGCTAAATCGTCAGCATTGAAAAGTAGTGCTCACGGGTTCAAATCCCGTTTTCTCCGTTTAGAAAATTTGAAGGGCGCCTCCGGGGTAGGTAGCCAAATAAATAGTCCCCTCACAGGTAATAAAATTTGTAAACCCCTTTGATAAAAAAAAAAGGGGGGGGGTTACTTTGTTAAACCCAGCCAAGGTTTTATTCTGTATTCATTAAGTTCTGACTGGTCTTCATTCTGGTGAGGTAACAACTTTTTTAATCAAAACGTTTTTTTGAATCTATTTGATTCGTTTCACGGGCCCTGCGCCGATGCTCTTTTAAGGTTTTATCCCATTAGGGCAACAAAAAGAGCTGGATGCGCAGCATTAAGGGAACAAGGACATCCGCGGATATTCCTAAACAAGGTGAAAAAACTAAAAGTTTGAAATAGTGAATACGCGTTGCGCGGTTCCCTTTATGAATTAGGGGTTCATGTGGCCCCGAGCCCATCCGGGGGTAAAGTATCTTTCCAGTGCAAAATCCAGGGGGTCCCCTTGCTTCACAAAAAGAAGGGAAGGTGGTTTAATTGGTAAAACGCTTGCTTTGCAAGCAAGATGACATCGGTTCGAATCCGTTCCTTTCCAGGTGCGTGAGCCAAACTCGCTCTCGCTTATGTAGCTTAATCGGTAGAGCATTCCCTTGGTAAGGGAAAGGTCTCCGGTTCAAATCCGGTCGTAGGCTCTTTTTTTACTTCAATCTAAGGACAAAAGAATGAAGTGTGCGGCGGGGTGGGTCGCCCTAATGGGACAAACCCTTGAAAGAGGACCTTTACCAAATGGAATATAGCCAAGCGGTAAGGCATCGGTTTTTGATATCGACATTCAAAGGTTCGAATCCTTTTATTCCAGTTTTGGGTGCTCTAAGGTCGTATAACGCAGGCTGCTTTAAAAAAGGAAGTGCGGGTCCGGAGCATCGTCGCAAAGGGAAGTGCCGTATTGCATATCTCCTTCCACCCTTCCAATTTCAATGAGTGGATTAAGTGTATAATGCATTGCGAAAAAGAGTACTTTTCCGAAGGCCCGAGCTGTGCTACACGCACCGTTCCTAACTGTATTGCAGCAGCTCCGGATGCTGCGCATCCGGGGAAGGTTACGAAGCATTACGCACAAGTAATTAGCATCCTTGTGCTACGCACAAGTAATTAGCATCCTTGTGCTACGCACAAGTAATTAGCATCCTTGTGCTACGCACAAGTAATTAGCATCCTTGTGCTACGCACAAGTAATTAGCATCCTTTTATTCTCCGAGGGTGAGCAAAGCAAATAAAAAAAATGTTGACTTTTTTTTTAGTAACCTGTTTAAAAATACTTTCAATAATAGTGCCTGTATTGTTAGCTGTTGCCTTCCTAGTATTAGCAGAACGAAAAGTATTGGCTTCTATGCAACGTCGAAAAGGGCCAAATGTAGTTGGATTCTTTGGATTATTACAACCTATAGCAGATGGTTTCAAATTAATTGTGAAAGAGCCTGTTCTGCCTAGCAGCGCCAATCATGTCATTTTTTTAATGGCTCCCATACTTACATTCTTTTTAGCAAATGTTGCATGGGCTGTTATTCCATTTGGTTATGGTCTTGTTCTTTCAGATAGTAATGTAGGTATCTTATATTTGTTTGCAATCTCATCACTAGGAGTTTACGGTATTATAACAGCCGGTTGGGCTAGTAATAGTAAATATGCTTTTTTGGGTGCTCTAAGATCAGCAGCTCAAATGGTTTCTTATGAAGTTTCCATTGGTCTTATAATAATAACCGTACTTTTATGTGTAGGCTCCCTCAATTTAACTGAGATTGTAATGGCTCAAAACAAAATTTGGTTTTTTATCCCTCTTTTTCCATTAAGTATTTTATTTTTTATTTCCTGTTTGGCAGAAACAAATAGAGCCCCTTTTGATTTACCGGAAGCAGAGGCAGAACTAGTCGCTGGTTACAATGTAGAATATTCAGCGATGGGGTTCGCTTTGTTTTTTCTAGGCGAATATGCAAATATGATACTTTTAAGTACTTTAAATGCAATCCTTTTTTTCGGAGGTTGGAATATGCCTAGTATATTTCCAAACTTAGGTAGTATTTGGCTTGGACTTAAAGTATGCTTTTTTCTTTTTGTTTTTATTTGGGTTCGGGCAGCTTTCCCACGTTACCGTTACGATGGGCTTATGAGACTGGGTTGGAAAGTTTTTTTGCCACTTTCATTAGCTTGGGTTGTTTTTACAGCGGGTATTTTGTTCGCTTTTGACTGGCTACCACAAGTATAAAAAAAACGAAGCCCCTCCCCGCCATTCCCCGCCGCACCGTTTCTACTTTGGGGGCATGCATCGTTGCCAGGCCCATCAAAGAATCCCGCTAAACTATTCCTTTGATGAGGTTTACAACGCATCCTCCTGCGGCACACGCACTGGATGCTTCGCAATCACCCGAAGTAACTACCGGCTGCGATGAACAACGAAGTAAGGTATGAGGATGCGCACGGCTATTCCGCGCTATCCCAACCTAAAAAAAAGAACCCATGCCTACTTTAAATCAATTAATTCAATTAGGTCGACGTAGAAAGTCGAAGACACGATCGAAAAGAACCCGAGCTTTAGATAATTGTCCTCAGAGGAAAGGAATTTGTATGCGTGTTTTTACGAGAACACCTAAAAAACCAAATTCAGCTTTACGAAAAGTGGCCAAAATAAGATTAACAAATAGAAAACAAGTCTTTGCTTATATACCTGGAGAAACTCATAATTTGCAAGAACATTCTGTAGTTCTTTTAAGAGGAGGCCGAGTAAAGGATTTACCTGGCGTGAAATTTCACATAGTTCGTGGTGTTTTAGATCTTCAAGGGCTGCTTCGTCGACGCCGAGCAAGATCAAAATATGGCACAAAAAAATATATACCCTAAACGCGTTTCGCGTAACCTTTCGGTACCTGAAAAAGGGTCTGGAAAGACCCCCACTTTTTGTAGTAATTTTTACCGTTTAAGATCTAAATTTATTAATATTTTAATGAAATCCGGAAAAAAAACGAAAGCTCACAAAATTTTTAGCTTAGGGGTGATGAAGGCGCCAATCGCGCTTATTCGTGCAATTGAAAATGTAAAACCAGTTGTTGAAGTTATAAAAAAGCCTCTTGGACGTAAAATCATTGAAATCCCTAGTTTAATAAAACCTCTGCGTCAAGAAAGCTTAGCTATACGCTGGATTCTGGAAGGAGTTCGTAAACGCTCAGCACCCATTTCTAATAGTTTGCTTTCGGAGGTAAAAGATGCCTTATCATTGATGGGTTATGCACGAAAAAAGCGTGACTTGTTACATAAAAAGGTAGAGGCAAGCCGTATTAATGTTCGATTTTCTCGTTTTCCAACCTCCCCAAAAAAAGTCCTAGCTAGTGCGAATGATGTAACCTTGCATCTAATAAAAGTCCGGCACTCCAATCCGTATAGTAGATCTGGAAAGGACTCAGGGGCCGCATAAGGATATGCTAACTTATTACATAATAGGCTGGATTAGTGAAATGTTTTATGACTGCAGCGAGGAAAAACTTTTGTGGCCCCCCTTTTTTTGATTTTGCAAATACAGGCACTCTTTTTCGCTAAAAGCAATAAGCATATTCTGTAATAATAAAGTGTTTACTACAAATAGTAGAAAAAGCGCGTATTCTTCGCTCCACTGCACTGGGGTACCCGGAGTATGAGACCGGGGTGTACCCACAGCGGCTTCCTAGTGGGGCTCCCGTGAAAAACAGTCCTGAACTCTACAAAGGAGCTTGATGGAAGGAACGGGGCATTCAAATTGGGGTGATTTGGAGAAATTGACTAGGAGCAATGTGCAGCAGGGGGTGCTTCGCAACTAGCGCTAAGCTTGAATATTGGTGACAAATAACGGATGCCCCAACGAATTTGCTTGCTTTGCTGTTAGCTGCAATGGGCGAACCCTTCGGATGTTGCACAACCTTGTGCAGCCGTGCTCTGGCTGTACGGGGCTCCGCCCTCCGGGGAAGGGAAGGTTGCGAAGCATTACGCACAAGTGAAAACTTGGTGTTTACCTTTTTTAAGCGATTTTTTAATGAATTGAATGGTTCCTTCGCTACCTATAAAAGAATGAAAAAAAATTTATCAATTTTAAAACAACCTATTCTTTCCGTATTAAATAATCATTTAATAGATTATCCAACACCAAGCAATATAAGTTATTGGTGGGGTTTCGGCTCATTAGCTGGTATTTTTTTAGTTGTACAAATTGCTACTGGAATTTTTTTAGCAATGCATTATACACCTCATGTAGATCTAGCTTTTTCTTCAGTAGAACATATAATGAGAGATGTTACTGGAGGCTGGTTACTTCGATATATGCATGCAAACGGGGCTAGTATGTTCTTTATTGTAGTTTACCTACATATAGGTCGAGGTCTTTATTACGGGAGCTATGCGAGCCCTAGAGAATTTGTATGGTGTATTGGAGTTGTTATCTTACTCCTAATGATTGTGACTGCTTTTATCGGTAAATAACATTGCCGAAAATGGAAATGATTTCACAGTTCTGTATTTTCAGCCCCCTCCCCCAAAGAGGGATACTTTGTTTCAGTAAAAGGAACGTAAGTTATTGATTAGGAGGGAACACTTTTATGGCTCAGTAAACGAGTAAACTGAGGCTTCGCCACCTGGTATGCGATTCCCCGGAATCGCATCGAGTATGCTTCGCAACCTATTTTTTCACTCTCAATTCTAGGGGTGACGGTGCAACGGAGAATTCTGGGGATCCCCGGGGCATTCATCAAGTTTTAGAAAACTATCCTGGTTTGCATCAAGCTTGTCGCGCTTGGGGGCTGCCCCTAGGAGCGCGGAGCAGAGCAGCGGAACCGCGATGATGCTTCGGAGCTGAAATCTGGAAAAAATAATGTAAGCTCTACATTTATGTGAAATATTGTTCATAGTCGTAATCTTTTCTGAATCCTCTTTTTAGGAATCCTGCGGATTCAAATAGACTTGCTTGTGCTTTTTTTTTAAGTAAAGGTGCACAGGGTCTTTCCGAGACAGTGCTTACGCATGTGGTTTCTAATGCTTTGCATGGACCGCGCGCGGTGTAGTGGGCGGTGTTTTACAAAGGGGCTTGAGCGCTGCACCGCACTTGCTGCGGTGCAGCGCTCCATTCAGAAATTGAATGTGCAATCTACACAGAGAAACATTCAAATAAAAGATTATACCACTCTGACAAGGGTGTGCGCTGATAATTGCAATAGGAAATGGGTACATTCCCAATTGCCTAAAAAATTGAATCAGTTAGGCAATGTCAGTGAAAACGAGTTAAAAGGCAAGGGGACTTCCTAAGACCGTCGGCTCTGTGTAGAGTCTCTACAGACTAGGTCACTGATGGGTATCTGAAATGATGCTTAATGTATAGTCGGAAAATCTTCTTGTGGGTTAAAATTCACTTTGTTCATTCTAACCATAGGAATGAACAAAGTGAATGGGATTTACCTTTATGGTAAGGTTAGGGCCCCTTTAATGGTGCTCGGAGCGGAGCTCCCAACAAATCTATAATCCATAAGACACAAAACCTTAAGTGGTGCCGCCACAGGGCAATGTAAGAGGATCCCTAGGATCCCGGACCATTTGTTTAAATAAGGTGAATGGATATTCTCTCTAGAATTTCTTTTCCGCCCACATAAAATAAAAAAAGAAAGATTGAATATCGAGATTTTTTGTATGTTTTGCCATGGGGTCAAATGTCATTTTGGGGTGCTACAGTAATTACGAGTTTAGCTAGTGCTATTCCAATAGTAGGTAATACAATCGTAACGTGGCTTTGGGGTGGTTTTTCCGTTGATAATGCAACTTTAAATCGATTCTTTAGTTTACACTATTTGTTGCCTTTTCTAATAGCGGCAGCTAGTTTGATTCACATTGCAGCATTACATCAATATGGATCTAATAATCCTTTGGGTATTAATGGTGATGTTGATAAATTAAATTTCTATCCTTATTTTTATGTAAAAGATTTAGTAGGTTGGGTTGCTTTTGCGATTTTGTTTTCATTTTTCATTTTTTATGCCCCAAACGTTCTTGGGCATCCCGACAACTATATTCCAGCAAACCCTATGTCTACGCCAGCACATATTGTACCAGAATGGTACTTTCTTCCGGTTTATGCGATTCTAAGAAGTATTCCAAACAAATTAGGTGGTGTTTTAGCCATTGCACTGGTTTTTCTCTGCCTTTTTGCATTACCATTTATAAATACATCTTTTTTGCGAAGTTCTAGTTTCAGACCTATACATAAAAAGCTATTTTGGTTTTTAGTTGCAGATTGTATTTTATTAGGGTGGATTGGTTGTCAACCTGTAGAAGACCCTTTTGTAACTATTGGACAAATAGCATCTATTGCATTTTTTGTTTATTTTGCGTTTGTCCCATTCTTAGGAATTTTAGAACGTAACTTTATAAAAACAAAAGCACGCGGTGGAGCTGCGTAGCGGTGTGGCGGGGGGGAATCGCTGCAGTGCAGCGATTCCCCTCCGGGGAAGGGAAGGTTGCGAAACATTACGCACAAGTAATACTGCGCATCCTCCTCACACACACCAAATGATGCTGCGGATAATGCCGGCATCGGCCGTGCCAATTCGATTCGCTGTATGCTGCGCATCCTCCTTCAATAGGGCCGTAACCGCGGAATCCCGTTATTGCAGGTGAAAGGAGCTTTTGGAGGATCTTGGGGGTTCCCTTACGCGGCCGGAGCGGGCCCTGCTCCGTGCGAACACAAGCTGCCCCAGCCGCAGGGGACATTACAATGGGCCCCTTGCGAGTCCGTGGGAGGGGGGACCCCGATGCTTCACAACCTCGTATGCGATTCCCCGGAATCGCATCGAGTATGCTTCACAACCTTTGTAACCGCCAGGGGGACTCCGAGTTTTTTATTTTTAGAATGTCTAATTTTATATTATCACTAGTAAGCTTAGTACCAAAGTGGTTAATTAGTTCGAAAATATCTCTTAAAGAATTGGAATTCTATGTAAAACCTGAAAATATTCACCCTCTTTTAAAATTTTTAAAACTACACACAAATACTCAATATAAAATTCTTATTGATATTTGTGGAATTGATTATCCTTCTAATGTGTCAAAGCGATTTACGATTGTTTATAATCTATTAAGTGTTAAATACAATACACGTATCCGCATAAAAACAAAAGTAGATGAAATTACATCAATTGTTTCGGTATCGGATTTATTTCCAAGTGCAAACTGGCCAGAGAGGGAAGTTTGGGATATGTTTGGAGTGTATTTTTTGAATCATCCTGATCTAAGACGTATTTTAACAGATTATGGTTTCGAAGGGCATCCTCTGCGAAAAGATTTTCCTTTAAGCGGATATGTAGAAGTTCGTTATGATGATTCTGAAAAACGTGTAATTTCTGAGCCAATTGAAATGACACAAGAATTTCGTTGTTTTGATTTTACTAGTCCATGGTCCCAATTCTAGCCATTTGATCGACCCCGCTTATGCTGTTGCAATGACGAAAAATCCTGTAAGTCCCAAGTACGGGACGCAGAGAACCGCAGCACCGTATTTGTATGGCACGGTGTGCTGGGGAATCGCAGTGCTGTACTGCTGTTCTAAAAGGCACTGCTGCGGTGGAGCAACACAAGAGGAAAAGTTTGAAATCCAGCTCCTTTGTCGCCCACCGCACGCCGTTCCACCGCAGCGCGCGGAAAATCCGCGCGCTGTTTCATAATAAAAAAAGAAAACACAAATGATTAATAAACAAGTTTATCATCCAAAAAAAATCAAAAATTTCACTTTAAATTTTGGGCCACAACATCCGGCAGCCCATGGAGTTTTAAGATTAGTTCTTGAAATGAACGGAGAAGTTGTAGAGCGAGCTGAGCCGCACATTGGTTTGCTTCATCGAGGAACGGAAAAACTTATTGAATATAAAACATATTTACAGGCTTTACCTTATTTTGATCGTTTAGACTATGTGTCTATGATGGCACAAGAGCATGCTTTTTCGTTAGCTGTAGAAAAATTATGTAAAATTGAAGTACCTTTAAGAGCACAATACATCAGAGTTGTTTTTTGTGAAATAACAAGGATTTTGAATCATTTACTTGCATTAACAACACATGCTATGGATGTAGGAGCTTTAACACCCTTTTTATGGGCTTTTGAAGAACGAGAAAAACTTATGGAATTTTATGAAAGAGTTTCCGGTGCAAGAATGCACGCAAGCTATATTAGACCAGGAGGTGTTGCACAAGATTTACCTCTTGGGTTATGTTGTGATATTTTTGCATTTTGTCAACAATTTGCTTCTCGCATTGATGAGATAGAAGAAATGCTCACTAACAATCGTATTTGGAAACAAAGACTTGTAGATATTGGAACCGTCACTGCTCAACAAGCCATGGATTGGGGATTCAGTGGTGTAATGCTCAGAGGTTCAGGGATCGCTTGGGATTTAAGGAAAGTCTCTCCTTACGATGTTTATTCACAACTTGATTTTGAAATTCCCGTGGGTTCTAAAGGAGATTGTTATGACAGATACTGTATTCGTGTGGAAGAAATGCGGCAAAGTCTTAGAATAATTGTTCAATGTTTAAATAAAATGCCGGAGGGTATTATAAAAGCAGATAACCGGAAATTTTGTCCACCATCCCGCTCTCAAATGAAACAATCCATGGAATCACTAATCCATCATTTTAAATTATATACCGAAGGTGTGAAGCCGCCCGAAGGGGAAACTTATACGGCAGTTGAAGCACCTAAAGGTGAATTCGGAGTTTTACTTGTCAGTAATGGTACAAATCGCCCTTATCGTTGTAAAATAAGAGCACCCGGTTTTACTCATTTAAGTTCGTTAGATATGATGGCGAAAGGACATATGTTAGCGGATGTTGTAACCATAATAGGAACACAAGATATTGTATTTGGAGAAGTAGATCGTTAAATGAAAAATGGGTAAAAAAGTCACACCAATTTTATTTCGTCTTTATTATAATCGTTGGCCTGATTCATCCTGGTTTAGTGATTTGAACTATTCACAACTACTTCATCAGGACATATCTATTAAGAAATTTTTTGGATCTTCAAATTCAATTGGGCAAAAAAAAAGTCGAAAAAATCGAGGGGGCAAAGCCCGGGCACCAAAAGGGAAGGCACCAGGAACTATTCCCCATACCAAAAAAGGGCCGGCGGCACAGGTAGGAAGGGGATCCCTAAGGAGCTCCTTCGTAACCCCTTCTTTGATAAATTTACAAATAGGGCGCAGTGCGCTGTACCGTTTACCTGCTCGAACGCTTATTAATCTTTTTGTGCAATATCAAAAAGGGATCTTCAGGGGGAAACAACGTTTCCAAAGACTACATCGGCAGAAAAGGGCTCTACCCGCGGCAAGACCATTTATTAAAAAAACAGGGGGAGCTCTACTTAGGGCTCCATCCCCTATTATCAACGTGCGCGGCGATTCTATGCCGTATCAGAGTTCTCCCACAGTCAAAAAGTTTGTCCTACCGTTAGGTACAAGTTTTTTGAGACAAGGTGTTTCTCCGAAAGCGCGAGGGTTGGGTTTCAGCCGCAAACAACTTCTAAAAAAAGAGCAGCTCAACGGCACAAAACAGTGCCAGCTCCTTAATGCTGCGCATCCTTGGCACGAAGTGCCAGCTCCTTCGTCGCCCTTGGCCACAAATGATGCATTTGTGTTACGTCCGTTGAGTTCTACCCCCAAGCAGCCCCGGCTACAAGGTTTACGATACAGTAAAACGAAAGGTGCAATGTTGCCTCCTCTTTTTGTGTCACCCTTAACCTTCCGGTATCTCCAGTTTTTAAAAACACCACGACTTTCGGATCGGCGAGCCGCCTCCTGGGGTGCCTTGATACCTAAGATTGCCTTACCTTTTTGGAAAATGGTTGCGAAGCATCCAGTTCCTTTATCACCCTCGCCAGAGCTGCTCCCACCTCGCAGTCGTGCTGTGTTTGGTACTAAAAAGCAAGTCAATCAATGGCCTTCGGAGCTTCCACTGCGCCGCAGCCCCCTACAACAACACTTTGAGCATGTTTTCTCTCAACAACTCAATCAAATTTGTACAATTCAACACTTTTGTTTACAAAATAAATTCCAAAGTGCAAACTTAATAGCAAATCAAATTTTACAGGAACTTCGAAAAAAATCATCTAACTTTCGACGTATTGCTTCGAATATTTTAGCGGAAAGTTGCCAGCCTACGGCTCATTATATCAAAGGAATTCGAATTCGTGGATCTGGCCGATTAACAAAGTCACTCCTTGCTAAAAGTTTTTTAAAAAAAATAGGGCAAACCTCTTTACAAAATTTGGATCATAATATTGATTATGCAAGCGGAGTTGTTCAAACAAAATATGGTTTAAAAGGAATAAAAGTGTGGGTTTCCTTTTCCCCAAAGGAAAAGCCTACTAACCCCGTCCAATGAGCTTGGTTTGCTCCGCAAGTGGGACTACTCCCAATTTTGATAGCGGAAGCTACTCAAAACCAAAATGACAATTTGAGCAAACCGGTGGCACAGGACCACCTCCAAGGACGACGATGCTGCGGAGCTATAACACTGTGCCGGCGGGTGACAAAGGTTGTGAAGCATACTCGATGCGATTCCCCGGAATTGCATACCAGGTTGTGAAGCATACTCGATGCGATTCCCCGGAATCGCATACCAGGTTGTGAAGCATCGGGGTCTTCGTTACCCGGAGGACCCCCTGGGGGTAAAGAGCAGCCACTGTAGGAGGTTGCAGCGCAACCCTTTTTTTGCGTCCATGCTAGGGGTGGCAAATGCGTTTCCGGCAACCCGTTTCCTAAAATAGAAGCGGTAGCGTCACCCGGGCTGCTCCAGCAGTTAATAAAAAAAATGTTGTATCCAAAACGTACAAAATTTCGTAAATATCAAAAGGGCTTTAAAGGTGCTAAGTTATGTGATGGGGCCTTACTATCTCGAGGAAAATACGGAATAAAGAGCTTGGAAGCGGGCCGTCTTTCGTCTAAAGTGATAGAAGCCACACGTCGTTCGATCAGTCATAGTTTTCGTCGGAAAGCTAAGATTTGGGTTCGGATTTTTGCAGACATTCCAGTCACTAAAAAACCAGCAGAAGTTAGAATGGGTAAAGGTAAAGGTTCCGTAGACCATTGGATTGCCCGTATTGTAGAAGGGCAAATACTTTTTGAATTTGATGGAGTTCGGGCTCAGGTTGCGAAACAAGCAGCTATTTTGGCATCTCATAAATTAGGGCTTTCCACAAAATTTATAGATTTGGGAAAACCCCCTTTTTAGAGCGGTGCACCGCGGCGCAATATAAAGATGTAACTGCTTCATAGTTCTCTCGCCGTGCTATAGCAGTTGCTGCGATGACATGGAATGGTTTAACCTTTCCACTTCAGATTTGCCCTAGAAGAGGGAAGGTAGATCCACCTTTTTTTGTGAGGTTAGGTGAGGTGAGGGGTGACGGAGAAACCACGGAGCAGGGCGTTGAAGCAGGGATTCCCCGCCGCTCCGGAGCGTCGTCGCCCTCGTTACCTCGGGACCACGGGACTTCCCTTTGGCACGAAGTGCCGGCTCCGGAGCAGCGGGGAATCCCTACACTGCTGCGATTCCCCTCCGGGGAAGGGAAGGTTGCGAAGCATTACGCACAAGTAATACTGCGCATCCTTGTGCTACGCACAAGTAATTAGCATCCTTTAATAATTCATTATGATTTTCATAGGAACTTTTCTTTTCGTAGGAGATAATTCTGGAGCAAAAATAGTTTGTTGCATTAAAACTTCAAAGCCACCTAAACAATCCGCAGGAGTTGGACAAAAAATTCTGGTTTCTATTAAGGAAGGTCGTTTAAAAAAAGAAAAATCAAAGGCTGCGAAGCATTTATATCATGCCGTTATTATTGAAACAAAAAAGGTAAACAACGCCGAGATGGAAGCTTTTTTCATTCTGATAAAAAATTCGGTGGTTTTATTACAAAAAGGGGGCGAAGCCCTCGGAACTAGAATACGTGGCTGTGTAGCCCATGAATTACGAACAAAACGTTATGTTAAATTAGTTTCTTTAGCACCCGTTCTTTCTTAAGGACTTGGCGAAGGTTTTTTTTAATAAAAATCCTTTTTTTGAACAATGCTACGCCCACCCACCAACCGCGAGGCGCAGCTCCGGAGCATTGTGACCCTATGCTGCACCTCCGGTGCTGCGGCATAGGCACACCCGAATGCATTCTCGGAATGGAATACTTAAACCTACGACAGCGAAGTAAGTTTGGAATGAGCCCAATACTAAAAAATCCCTTGGGTTTACTTGTTATAAGGGCTTCGCCATCATGTACAAGGAAGGATGCGCAGTATTACTTGTGTAAGTAGCACAAGGATGCGCAGTATTACTTGTGTAAGTAGCACAAGGATGCGCAGTATTACTTGTGTAAGTAGCACAAGGATGCGCAGCATAGGAACCCTTAATTCTTTTTCAAATGAATACATATTTTTTATACCATTATAAAAACGTATTGCGTGAGGATTTACTTATTAAAGCAAATTATAAAAATATCATGGAAATTCCTTGTTTTTTTTCAATTCAAATAAGGAGCCCTTTCAATAAGATGATGGAACTTGTTTCAGGTCAAGTAGTCAAGAGCGGAGCCTCCACATTACATAGCACCCAAATGATGCAGTTTTTAGCTTCTATTTTAGGGCCTGAATTAGATTTTCAAATCAAACCTATTATGGAAGCAAACCTAGGATGCGCAGCATTTGGGCCACTTTTACAAATAACCATACCTGTAGACTCTTTTTTTGATTTCCCCGGTACTTTGATTCATTGGGAACTTTTTGAGGCCTCCTTCCAGCAAAAAGGGAGTGAAGCCCTCCAATGCTTCGCCATTCTATCAATGGGTTGGGATTCAACCCAATCCAAGTTAAAAAATGGTGTGGGATCCTCGGGCTCCCATTCGTCACCCCTCCATATTTTTTGGAGTGGATTTGTTGAAAATTCAAAATGTCACTTTCAAGAAGAATAAAAGATAAAAAACGTCGAGGAAACTTGAAAAAGTTCGAACAAAAAAGGCGAGTTCTAAAAGCAATCATAAAAAATCAAAATTTATCCACTCAAATTAGAGATGAGTGTACTTTACTTTTAGCTCGTTTGCCTCGTGATAGTTCCTCTACACGAATAAAAAACCGATGCATTTTTACTGGACGACCACGTTCAACTTTAAGATTTTTTAAAATTTCTCGTATTACTTTCAAAGAGCTTGTAGCTTTTGGGCATATTTTGGGAGTCAAAAAATCTAGTTGGTAATGTTTTTATACTTAGAAATTGTTGGAGTTGGCTATAAAGCAACCATTCTAAATGGTGCCTTGTGCACTCAGCGGACCGGCGGTGCTGCAACGCGGCACACACGGCGTTTTTTTGGTCCCCGGATGCCAAACTGCGACGCGGGGAGTTGCGAAGAATCCTGTGTTGCAGATTTTTTACAGCTTAAATTAGGATTTAGTCATGAAGTGAATATTAAGATACCCAGTACTCTAAGGGTTTTTTGTCTTACACCAACTCTGATATGCTGTTATGGTTTAGAAAAACAAAAGGTTACAGAATTTGCGGCAAGCCTAAAAAAAATTAGACCGCCCGAACCTTATAAAGGAAAAGGAATCCGTCTTCGACATGAAGTCATTCTAAAAAAGCAAGGCGCTAAACTAAAATAATGACATATATTTATATCAGAGGTTTCAAAATAGAAAAAAAAATTCCCTTTGCTTTAAGACGAATCTTTGGAATAGGTATTACAAGAGCCAAAAAAATTTGTTATCAATTAGGGTTTAGCCCTACTTTATATGTAAAAAATTTAACAGCTTTTCAGTTTGATCGGATTGAAACCAAGCTTCTTCATTCTTTTTTTATTGGAAAAGATTTAATGCGTCTTATACAACAAGACATTCAAAAATTAAAAATTATAAGTTCTTACAGAGGAATTAGACACCACAATCAATTGCCTTGCCGCGGTCAAAGAACTCACACAAATGCAAGAACAAGCCGTAGATTACGTAGGCCCTTTCATCCCCTTAATCTTAGAGGAAAACCAAAGCCACGCAAACCATAACTCCCACCCCGGGACCCCCGGGCTTACTCTAATCCGGGGATGCCTGGCAGCCATAAAAGTGCATTATCAAAGACCTATTCGTAGTACGTCTAAGTTACTATTCAACGGCACGGACACGGGCGTGGACACGGACCGTTGAGGTAGTAAGACGCGGACTTTTTAATGAATCGGCTACACTTAGGGTATTGCATTGCGGCTCCATTTTCCTTTTCCATTTCTATATAGAAGAGCTAAAATCAAACATTGCAATATGGCGCCAAAAAATTGAAATGAATTCTAGATTAAAACTTCAAAAAATAGGTTGCGAAGCATCAGTAAAAAACTCTACAGTCGTTCATACTGATGCTTCGCAACCTATTTCACAAAAAAGAAGCTACGGTACAGGGACAGTGAAGGGAATTTTTCCCAAGCCAAGAAACAATCTCCTTTAAGTCGTTGGCCAATACCATTGCCAAAGGCAAGGGAAATGCCAGCGATGCGTAGCAATACTTGTGTGGCACCGGCACACAAACACAAGGTGCCACACAGTGCAGTAGAAATAAGCACTTTTCCAAATAAAAAATTTGCCACTGTCACGGTGAAGCAGAAGCACTCCATGCAACACCCAAGTATAACTAGTAAATGGTCTAAATATGAGCATAGTATAAAAAAAAGGTTACGAAGCATCCAAAAATTTAAAAAAAACCAGGATAGACCGCGCCCCCAGGCGGAACAAGTTCAATCAAAAAGAAGCCGTACTCTAAATTCAAGGAAAAAACAATCAAAAACAAAAGCTGCTATTATTATTCATGTACAAAACACTTTAAACAATACGATTATTACGATTACAGATTTGTTAGGTAATACAAAAGCTTGGTGTTCATCTGGATCTATTGGATTTAAAACTTTTAGGCGCTCGTCTAATTTTGCTGCTGAAAATGTAGCAGAAACCGCGGCTCAAAAATGCAAACAGTTAGGAATACGTCATGTTATTATAAAAATCAAAGGAATTGGTTATGGCAAGCGAGCGATTTTGCGAAAATTCAAATCAATGGGTATTCGATTTTCTAAAATAATAGAGGCCACCCCCGTTGTTCATAATGGGTGCCGTCCCCCAAAAAAACGTCGCGTATAATAAACTAGATGCGGGGGGGGGGCCGAGAATTGAAGCAGCTATTCTCCTGTAGGAGCCAGAATGAATTTTGAGGGGTTCCTTCAAGGTTGCCAGAAGTGCGACCCTTCTGGCCCCTCCTGGGTGACCCCTGCGGCACAAACACAGGGGCAGACCAGCGAAGTCTAAAAAAAACTGGACCGGCCCTATGAAGGCACGGTATACCCGTAGCAGCATAGAATTACTATTGAGGAGCGGGGAACCACCTCTGCATACCGCTCCGCCGGTGCAGCATCGGTCCTAGCATAATTACTGTATAAAACTGTGTTATTGTTGAATGATTCCAAGCACTTCTCCGTTTGTGGGGAAGCGCAGTAAATGCTGCCGGGGTTATGCAGCCCCCGATGCTTCGCAACGGAGAATCACTTCGTTCGTACGGACCTGCGACACAAGGCGACAAAGGAGCTGGGGTGACCCAGTTACCGTGGGATGCTCCGTTTGTATCGCACAGGCACTTTCCTTTGCAACGATGCTTCGGAGCTGCAACCCCACGCCTTCGTCGCTCGTGAAGAACAGCAAAGGTCCCTCCCGGGGTAGAACCGCGGAGCATTACCGCAGCCACATAAAAAAATTATTATGAACTTAGAATCTGCTAAACTTGTAGGAGCTGGTTTTGCTACAATAGCACTAGCTGGAGCTGCTATTGGAATAGGAAATGTATTCAGTTCTCTAATTCAATCAGTAGCAAGAAACCCCTCATTAACAAAACAATTATTTGCTTATGCAATTTTAGGCTTTGCTTTAACTGAAGCAATTGCACTTTTTGCTTTAATGATGGGATTTTTAATTTTATATTCTTAATTTATTCTTCCGGGGGATTTATTGGTCCTAGCAGGGGCACCCCAGGGGGGGGGTGCCCTGCGCGGCCCGCCCGGGCCCACCCCAGGGGGTCTTCTGCGGATCCTACGTTTGATTTCATAGTGATTGGAGCAGTATAAGGCCAAAATGGAATAACTCCTGCGCACTACATATCCCCGATGCCGGGGGGCGACCCCCCCCCCCCCCCACGAGCAATCCCCCCGGGCCCCGCGGAAATAGCTTAATGGTAGAGTATAGCTTTGCCAAAGCTAAGGTTGAGGGTTCGAATCCCTTTTTCCGCTTGGAGCTGCTTAGAGCCGAGCCAACACCCTAAACAGCAGCGCCACGGCGCTGCGGGTGGGGTGCTTCCAGCTCCGAAGGGTTCAATATTTTGTTTGTAAAATCTGTTTAAAAAATGTTTGTTTTTTTGGATCCCCACGGGGATCCCCTTCAATTGACTGCTCATGTCTAATTTTGTGCAACGATGGTTGTTTTCAACGAATCATAAAGACATTGGAACCTTGTATATAATCTTCGGTATTTTTTCCGGATTAATCGGCTCCGCTTTTTCTTTTATAATTCGTATGGAATTAGCACAACCTGGAAATCAAATTCTAGCTGGTAATCACCAACTTTACAATGTGATTATAACAGCTCACGGATTACTTATGATATTCTTTATGGTAATGCCCGCGTTAATAGGCGGTTTTGGTAATTGGATGGTTCCCATATTAATAGGAGCGCCGGATATGGCTTTTCCCCGCTTAAATAACGCAAGTTTTTGGCTTTTACCACCAGCACTTTTACTTTTACTTTGTTCTGCTCTTGTTGACGCTGGTCCTGGTTTAGGATGGACGGCTTATCCACCTTTATCTTCCATCGCCAGTCATTCAGGGGGTGCTGTAGACTTAGCTATATTCTCTCTTCACCTTTCCGGAGCAGCTTCAATTTTAGGATCTATCAACTTCATTACAACTATTTTTAATATGAGAGGACCAGGAATAACTATGCATAGAATTCCACTTTTTGTATGGTCTATTCTAGTTGTATCTTTTTTACTTATTTTATCTTTACCTGTGTTTGCTGGTGCAATTACCATGCTACTAACAGATAGAAACTTTAATACATCTTTTTATGATCCAGCAGGAGGAGGAGACCCCGTATTGTTCCAGCACCTCTTTTGGTTTTTTGGTCATCCCGAAGTCTACGTGCTTATTTTGCCAGCTTTCGGTATAATATCTCACGTGATTTCAACTTTCTCTAGAAAACCTGTTTTTGGATATCTTGGCATGGTGTACGCAATGGTTTCTATAGGTATTTTAGGCTTTATTGTATGGGCTTTTTTTAGATGGGCCCCTTTTTTGGTGACAAAAAGTTAATCACTTTGCTATATGCTGGAACCGCCTTAGAGCAAAGAGTCCTTGGTTTCTTTGTCAATGCTAATGGGAACTTTGATTGGCCAATCAGCAGAAAACCACAAAATCTATGGTTATTCCGTTCCTTTCATAACCCTCAGGACGGGATTAGTCCTTTGAGAACGGGTGATGAGGTCTTGGAAATAATGGATTCACATCTTGCCTTCAATTGCTGCTGCGGATCCAATCATGTTGCAGCGCAGCTGGCGTATGTACTAAAAGACAGTATGAGATGTTTGGGCTTCTCAGAGACTATACGCGGAGTTATTGTGTGGTGGTGCACATATAAAGCAACTGGATGCTTTTTCTTCAGCTGTAATAGGAAGCATCCGGTTTTCACCCCTTATTGGGGTGCAAAAAATCCATGTGATTGTTTGGTCCCTCGTAAACAATAGAACCGGGACCCCCCGACACAGTGCTTCCGACATTTCCCCTGTGCAGCGACGGCACAGGCATGGAATTGTTCCCCCCTCAGGCACAGGATGACGAAGGAAAAAATCCTCCGCAACACGGAGCATCTGCTGCGGGATTCCTCCGGCACAGGCGCAGGATGGTTAAACCATTCCACGTCATCGCTGCTGTATGGGTAGAGTCCCAGGGGAACCCGAGGGGCTTAATTAGCCCAGTATTTCAAAACAGGACTCTTCTTCAAAAAAAACTAAGGGGGCGAAGCCTACAGTGGCTTTTAGGTTTTGGTCAAGTTTCTCTCGCAAACGATGGTTCTTTTCGTTTCGTAGTCACAAACAAATCGGGTATTTTTCATCTTATTAATTTATTGAATGGGCACCTTGTGTGTACTCATCGACGGGCCCAAAAGGGCCTCCCTTTTGGTTACAGGTTTGGAACCAAGATTGTGTTTCGCGGAAGCAGAAGTAGGGTGACGAAGGAACCGCGAAGATTCAATTAGTTACTCCCATTCTGCTTAAACCTTCTATGCATCCTTTTCCAAATACACTCGCGGGACCCCTAAATTTAAAAATACGAATACGCCCAAGGATTTTTTGTGATCAAAAAGATCACAATTTTAAAAAGAGCTGTGGCTTTTGAAGCTGGCCGTGTAAGGAATAGGTACTAATCCAAGTGGAACTTTCGATGGATTGTTGATACTTGGATTCATCGTCGTTATCCTTTACGTACAAGAAAACATAAATTTTACGCTAGATGAAAAGGATGCGCAGTATTACTTGTGCGTAGCACAAGGATGCTAATTACTTGTGCGTAATGCTTCGCAACCTTCCCTTCCCCGGAGGGGAATCGCAGCATAAGAAGGTTTGTAATATCATAGGATTAATAAGAATTCGTAAGCTTTTTAGTAAATTACAACACAATAAATGATATAGTCCCCCCTTTTTTGAAAGAAAGAGGTGAAGATGCATCACATGTATACCGTCGGATTGGACGTTGACACAAGAGCTTATTTTACAGCAGCTACCATTATTATTGGTGTACCTACGGGGATCAAGGTTTTTAGCTGGTTAGCTACTTTATATTACGGTTCCATTCATTTACAAACACCAATGCTTTTTGCACTTGGTTTTATTTTTTTATTTACAATAGGTGGTATCACTGGTATCATGCTAGCAAACGCAGGACTTGACGTTGCTTTACATGATTCTTACTACGTAGTCGGACACTTTCACTACGTACTATCAATGGGAGCGGTTTTCGCGATGTTTGCTGGATTTTATTACTGGATACCTAAAATGTCTGGACTTCGCTACCCAGAGTCATTAGGACAAGCTCATTTTTGGATCACTTTCATAGGAGTGAATCTTACTTTTTTCCCAATGCATTTCTTAGGTCTAGCTGGATTGCCACGTCGTGTTCCGGATTATCCGGATGCATTTGCTGGATGGAACGCAATAATGAGTTATGGCTCTTATGTCACTTCTTTTGGCATACTTGTATTTATATATATAATTTATCTAACACTTACAGGTGATGAACAAAGTCCGGAGTCCGCTTGGGTTCCTGATTCAACTTCAAGCACTTTAGAATGGCTTGTAAAAAGCCCTCCAGCATTCCATACTTTTGAAGAAACACCTACTATAAAAGAAACACGTTAATTTGACAGGTATGCTACCACCGGACTCAGTTCACTTGTTTTTCATCAAAAAAAAGACCCGCGAGAGGTCTTCAACTAGGGAAGTCCCCCCCTAATCAATAACTTATGTTCCTTTTTGCTATGAGATGGCTTAATTAGGTGATGCGGATTCATGTGCTACGATTTCTTAGGGTGACGAAGGTTGTGAAGCATACTCGATGCGATTCCCCGGAATCGCATACCAGGTTGTGAAACATCGGGTTGGTTGATCAAAAAAGTGGGACCCTTAGGGATCCCTTTCATCACTCCTGTTTGGGGGGGTTCCTTCGTCACCCTTCCCATTCCATCCGCGCTCACCGCACCAGGGCTTATAGTTTAATTGGTTGAAACATGCCGCTCATAACGGTAATATTGTAGGTTCAAGTCCTACTAAGCCCAACTAACTATCCCGGGACGTCTGTCACTAATGGGACGGCGATCCTCTAGCGGCGTTACGCCGCGTGGTCTCCCGGGGCGGGAAGTAGGCAGATGCTGGGAGGCCCCTTTTTGGGATCGTTGTGGTGCCCCCCGGAGGGGGAAGAGGAGGATGCGCAGCATACGTAGCAAATCATTCATTTATTCATCGCCATTTAACTAATGGCGCGCGTGCGACTATGGTGAAATGGTAAACGCGCCGTGTTAAGATCGCGGTGGTCTTAGGCCTTGTAGATTCAAGTTCTACTAGTCGTATTTCCTCACTTTTTGGGTGACTTTGTAACCTCCTTAATTTTTCAACATCATTTGAATGAATTGCTGGAAAAAGCCTTGGTGACCGCGTTTCATGCAATGAAAGGAACGAAAAAATAGAGGGGGCAAAGCCCAGTTGAATGTAAAGAATACCGGACTGCTCTAGGAGCAGCCCGTTTTTGCGCTGTACTACACTCCACCGGGGATTCCCACCGGAACCGATTCATTGTGCATAAGGTGTACTACCGAGTTCGTGGACAAAATGAACGAACTCAATTGAAAAGAATCCTTTATAGGAACAAGGATGCGCAGTATTACTTGTGTGTAGCACAAGGATGCGCATCCTGACATTCCCATTCCGCCGGAGCCGGTTACTCGGATTTGTTTGTAAACTCACTTTTAAACTGCAGTCGACTTTTTTTTTCACTAAATTCCAAGCTGGACAAAAACAACGTTGTACTGTAGGAGAAATTCGGGAGAAACTTCAATCGCATTGAACGAATGCTTTTTTAGCTTTTGTTAGCAATTCATTCAAAATTTGTCAAAATTGACGAAAAAAACGCGACCCTAGGGGGGAGGGGTGCTGCGGCTATGGCGAAATGGTAAACGCGCCGCGCTTAGAACGCGGTGGTCTTAGACTTTGTGGATTCAAGTTCTACTAGCCGCATAAAATATACATACAAAAAATTAGAAGCAGCATACTGTTTTCTAAATGGCCCACAAAGTAGGCACCGCTCCGTGAAAGCTTCCCCGGGGTCGCGTCGCCTGCAATAAAAGCGGGGTTCCACAAAAAAAGGTGGGGCACTTCCCTTTGCGACGATGCTCCGGAGCTACGGCACTGTGCCACCGTTGCACGGAATGCGATGTTACCGGGGCACCCCCGCACAGCACACACCGCGGTGTGCCTGTGGCACAGCCCTAACGTGGAACGGACCGAGGCACCGGCACCCCCTTCAGGGCGGTGCTGATATAGATAGCACTTGTCATTCAATTAGCTAACCTTTCTTTTACTTTTATTCATTTGGGTGTGGCGCAGTGCCGGGGGATCCCGGGGAAACAGCTGCCATGCCCAATGATGCAAATTCAAAAATTATGGAATTAGTCAATACAACACCCAAATATGGGTTGAATCAGGAAACAACCCTGAATCAAATACAAAATCAGATTTTCTATCAAGCAATAAGCACCGTCTGTATTCTTCTCTTTTTGTTAATTCTTCTTGCTTTCACCATTTACAACCACTACTTTCTATTTAGAACAAGCCAAATTTTTAATGCAAGGTATACAAAAACAAACACAGCAATTGGAAGTAGTTAAACAAGTTCTAACAGATCTGACAGAATCGTAATTTACGGAAAGTGAATTAGATTACAAGCTTCAATATGAATTTATAGTGCAAAACGTTATACATATTACGCTGTTTGCATCAAGCACAATGCGGACTCTTCACCTAAGGTTGTTGTCATTTTTATTTACATTTTTTAGTTTTCTATTAGAGAGGTCGTTTTCAAAACGGCAAAAGGGAAATCCCGGCAAACCCTTTGGTCCGGCTCACCCAATTTTTTGTATGGTTCGGCTCAGGCATGGAATGAGAACCCCCCCCCCCCGTGTTTTCCTCGTTTCCCTGATGAATGAAATTGGAGCGTCTTCGAGGTTGAAGGTACCAGAGTACTTGAAGAGGTTTTTGAGCGGGTTACTGATCGTTTTAAGGGGGTTTTTGAGAACATTTGAGGTTGTGGCAGCAGATAGGAGCAGAGGGTTTTATACTTAGAAGAGACAAATTGGGTTTGTATCCTATAGAGCTTCCGAGTGGTCGAGAAGGTAAGAAACTGCTTCTTTTAAGGGTCAAAAGATATCCACGTACTAGAAAGGGAAAAGTAGGTAAAAGTTTAGTGTATTGGCACCGCTTTTCCTTACCAGGTTTAAAGGACGGAAAAGCGGTGCGTTCGCATATGGGTACATAAAAGAGAGATTAAGCTTTATTTAAGAAGGTTTGTAATATCTTAGGAAGTGTAATAAAGTGAAAGATATAAGTAAATTATACGAAGCTATAGTAAAGTAAGTTTGTAATTTAGGGAAATGGAAAGGATGTGCAGTATTACTTGTGCGTAGCACAAGGATGCGCAGCATAGTAAAAGCAATGAAAGGAGAGAAATACTTATAACGTTAAGCCATGGTGAAGTAGAAACTCGTAAAAGGGTCACTCCTGCGGGTGGGCTTATCGCGTTTAAGAAGTTCGGATCTGAAGGTATTAAGTGTGGTAATAACGAAGGAGATGCTTCAAGGGGTTGGCATTATCACATAGGTATCCGTAGTGTGTTATTAAGAACCCTCGGCGTACATACATACGTAAGATTCGTTCGTTATTTGTTGAATTTGAGGGGGCGCAATGCAACGTAAGCGCACAAAATAGTTAGAATATTTTCTCTAAATATGTCTTAAAGCAGGATTGTTCCCCAGTTTAGAAGATGTAAAAAAACGAGTCATCTTAGTGGAGCATAAAAAGCTTAAATTCTATACGATAGATTTACTTCGTTCTAAATCTTCTTGGGAAGAATACGTGATGATACATTAGCTCAAAAAGCAGCTCGTAATTATGGGTTGTGCGAAGCGAAATACGTTTGCTTTTTTTGAAAGCAAGAGGGGGATTCCGCGGTTACGGCCCTATTGACTCGCGTACACCGTTATTTAAAGTACAAAAAAGGAACGTAAGTTCTTCTAATGGTTTTTACTTCAGGGCACAGGCATGGGGAACCCCAGGGAAAGCACTGTACCTGTGCCATGCCGGCATGGAATGGTTTCCCCCTCCGGCACAGCGCAGTGCCACAAGGATAGAGCAAAGTAAAAACGCATGAAATGAAGTAAAAAAGACCCCATGGAAACCGCAAAATCAGGGTTTTAGGGGAAAGTTTGTTTTACGCAAGGATTCCCCCCGGAATACCCGGAAGCAAGTATGAGCGTAAGAAACTACTTTAGACCCTTTTGGAATAGCAAATAAAAAAAATGAATTTGGACCCTAAGTAAATGCGTGATTCCCCTAAAATAGATTGGATTGTTTCTTTAGTAGATTTAGATAGAACGGTAAAATATAGGCAGCATCGCGGATGCTGCGCATCCTTTTGCCTCTTTTTAACCGATTCAACAACAACAAATTTTATATACTTCCTGACCTTAATACAGATTACTCAGGACTCCCATTCGGCTCACCCAGGGAACGGAATGCTTTCCCCCTCCGGCCGGAAGCACGGGTGCGTAGCTCAGGGATAGAGCAATAGGCTTTTAACCTAATGGTCGCAGGTTTGAATCCTGCCGCGCTCAGGCTAGGACTTTGTCACCTTTTGCTTTTTTACACTTCCTAAGAGCCAACAAAAATTTGAAAATCAAAAAACAGCAGGCTTAGCTCACTTTACAACGCTGCGCTGCACCTTCTCTTTTTTAAGTTATAGGTGGTTTTTCTGTAAAGTAGGTGAAATTAGATTAGCTCCGGAGCGTTATAACTCCTTTTGTAAAATTTGTTATATTTATATAAAAAAACTCATTTGTAAAGGTTTTTTTTTAAAGGCTCCTTAGACGGGCGGGTGAAGACCAAAGGGAACCTGTAGAGCAGCTCAGAAGCTAAAAAGCCCGGTGGACTTTACTTCGATGGGATCACTCACCTCGCTCCATCCTAGTCCCGAGCATTTACGTGCTACGAAGCGCCGAAATGCTACAGGGCTATGATGCTCCGGAGCTGGGAGTAATGGATTCTGAGGGATTTTGAGGGGCTTGAAAAATATTTAGATTGTCTAATCTTTTCTTTTTTAGAATTTGGAAATAAAACTATTCTATTTTGGAACCCCTTATTTAATTAGGTAAAGTAGTCACTCAAAGTTGTTCAGTTTTTAGTGCTTCGTAGCTTTCTAGGATAGGAAAAGTATTGTTTAATAATAGGTCATTTCGTCGAATGCGATAAACTTTAGTTGAAAAAAAATGTTTCTTTAATAAAATTTTTATGGAGGAGGGGCACCTTTTTATTAAAAAGAAAACGACTGCTCTCGCGAAGTAGTTTCCTCTAGTCTAGCTCTCCAATGGGCGACGAGGGAGCTAAGGATTTATTAAAAAGGAACGTAAGTTATTGTCTCCGACGGCATGGCACGGTACTGTGCCGTGCTACATAAGGGGGCTCCGCCCTCCTCAAACTGTTCACGCTATAATACGTTTAAGGATGCGCAGTATCAAATGAATCGGTGCAGCTGATGCCCCACAGCGCGTTCCCGCGCGGCTGCTCTGAGGTGACCCCCCCCACAATAAATGTGCGGTGCAGCAATGAAACGCCTGGAGCTACGCGACCCTTCCTTACTTGGGGGGCGCCCAAGCATATTTGTTGTTGCATTGCAGCGCGGCCGTGGCAGGAAAGCCCTAACCTTGCCCCGCTAGTGTTTTGGGTGCGTACCTTTAAGTTGGCTCAAACTTTATTAGTAAAAGCTGCTCCCTTACTGTTATTAAAAGAATTACAAGATCCCACTTACTTCAAGATGCAAAATACTTTATTGTTAATAATAAAAAGGAATAGGAAGGATCGTAAGGTATGCCCTTAAAAAGGGAGAGGATCAAATTCAAACCTTATTTTTATTTATAAGAATGCTGCGATTCCCCTCCGGGGGAGGGAAGGTTGCAAAGCATTACGCACAAGTAATTAGCATCCTTGTGCTACGCACAAGTAATACTGCGCATCCTTAAAAAAAATCGTTTGGGGGTTTAGTAAATTGTAAAAAGCAGTTTGCAAATTATGACGAAATCCATCGCACTTAGGAACATTTGCTACCACGACGGGGTGGGGTCCCCCACCCAAAAATGCGGGGGTCCCCCGAACAGGTAAACCTTTCAGGAGAAAAGGGATTTGAACCCTTAATCTTTGGTTTTGGAGACCACTATTCTACCCTTGAACTATTCCCCTTGGGATTAGACCCAAAGCAGTCCCGGGATTTCCCTATTTCCTCGGAGCATAATGAGGAGGGCAGAGCCCCGTGCTATAAATTAGCGCGGCACTTCCCTTTGCGACGATGCTCCGCTGCACGTCGCCCTGTGCTGGCGCACATTTTAGAGCGCGCCCTATTTTACAAACAAATACATAAAGCTGCTTTATGAGTTATTAAAAACAAAGGTGACGGATAAACCCAAAAAAATAATAAAAAAAGAAAAGTCAATGCCAAAACATAAGATTGAGGACGAGAAATTTTTTCGCCGGCACACAAGTGAAATTTTTTATTTATAGTAGGGTCTAATACTATGCTTAGCTCACTGACAGCGAAGCCGTTTGGTTGCCCCATTTTATCAGAAAAACCCTGTTCCAACACTTCGTTGTGAAGCATAGCTTGGGAAGTTTGGTTTATTACTAGGTGTGCATCGCAGCCCCTTTGGGGATAAGTGAAATAAATAGTTTTAATAAAGCGTATATAATAAAAGCAACTAATCACACTGGTAATTATACCAACTAACGCCAGTAAGTAAGCTCCACAGCCTAAGGCAGCAAAAAATAAATAAAATTTACTAAAGAAGCCCGCCAAGGGTGGAATACCTGCTAATGAAAACATATTTATGGATAAGGTTACGGCTAAAATAGGTGCGATAGCCCCATACCCTTCTAAATCACTAATATATGTGAACCGTTTACGAGCTGAAATCGAAAGCAAAATAGCAAAAAAATTTAGGGTCATTATGACATAAATAACTAGGGCTATAAGTAAAGATTGTACTCCTTCTATTGTAGCACATGAAAAACCAATTAACAAATAACCAACATGAGCAATTGAACTATAAGCTAAAAATCGTTTAACTTTTGTTTGCGCCATGGCGGCTAGAGTAGCCCCTAACATAGAAGCTATACTACAAATAAAAAAAATATTTTGCCACGTTGTATCGTAAAAGCAATAAACAAAAAGTCTTAATTGTAAAGCTAAAAGAGCTATTTTTGGCGCTACCATAAAGAATGCGGTAATCGCAGTGGGGGAGCCCTCATATACATCAGGAGACCACATATGAAAAGGTACGGCGGTTATTTTAAATAAAAAGGCAACCGCAAGAAGTAAAAGGACTACACCAATAAGTTGGGAACTCCCGGGGGAAAAACTATAGGAGAAACTTGGCGTAATAATTCTAGCTAAATCTTCAAAATTTGTAGCACCCGTTATACCATACATAAATGAACATCCTAATAATAAAATACCTGACGAAAAAGCGCCCAATACAAAATATTTTAAGCCTGCTTCAGTAGAAAACTCTGAATTTCTTTTTGAGGCTGCCAAAACATATGCGCATAAGCTTTGAAATTCAATGACCAAATACATGACAATTAGATCATTCGTGCTAATCATAAAAAGCATAGAGCAGGCTGAAAAAAGTATTAACACAATATATTCAAAAAAGCCAGAATTCCCTAAAGGTGCTTTATTTGCACTAATGCCTAAAACACATGCAGTACTTATTAAAGCAAACAGCTTAAAAATGGTTGTAAAAAAATCATTAATTAAACTTCCATTAAAAGCTGTAAAAAAAGCACCACTTTTAGTCACAAAAAATTCGAAACCCCCTATGCAAAGCAGCGGATTATACAAAACTAAAGTGATTGTCATTGAAAGTACTCCTATAGCTAACCAACCTATGTTTATTGTAGGGGGATTATTATATTGAACATTCGTGGTTGTGAAAGCCCCATATAATAGTAATATAATTGTTGCATTAAATAAAAAAATCTCCGGAAAAATTGCTAATAAATCATTTTGAAATTGAAACATAATCACTTTATCTTTTTTTGTAATAGCCCCCCCTTGTAAAACCATCTCGTAAGTATGGAAACATTTGGGGGGCGGGGGGGGGGGGCAAGGACTTTTAGGAGAAGCCGATCCTGCTTTGAGTGTAAATAGCCTAGCTCAAAATTATTGAAACCGAAAGCCCCCGGTGCTGAGGATGCCCAGTATTACTTGTGCGTAGCACAAGGATGCGCAGCCGGGAATAGCTATGCTGCCCCCTCCCTCCCCCTGTTGATGGACTGTGAAGCCCTCCAAATTCAGCATTGAAGTTCCTACGCGGCCTAGGAATCAATGGAGGGGAGTGACTGCAGTTATATTAATAACGGAAGCATGCATCGCTTCTAAAAAACATTGTGGGTAGAACCCCATCCAAACAACTCCTATAATAAATGGCAATAATATAAAGAATTCCCTTCTATTCATATCAGAATAATTTTGTAAATAATGAAGTTTTAAGTTTGTAAAGCAAACTCGGTTATATAACCATAAAGAGTAGGCAGCCCCTAAGATCATACCAGTAGCCGCTAAGGTTGCCACAAGGGTGTTTACTTGGAAAGCTCCCACCAAAATTAAGAATTCGCCAACAAAACTACTAGTCCCTGGAAGACCCATATTTGCTACTGTAAAAAACAAGAAAATGACCGCGAAAAGAGGCATTATTTGAACAAGCCCACCATAATAATGTATAAGTCGAGTATGGTATCTATCATATAATATACCTATACATAAAAAAAGCGCGGAAGAAACAAGCCCATGGCTTAGCATTAAAAGAAGGCTTCCCTCAATACCTTGAGCATTTAAACTGAATAGGCCAATGGTCACAAAATTCATGTGAGCAACTGACGAATAAGCAATAATTTTTTTAAGATCAATTTGTCTTAATGTGGTTAATGAAGTATAAATGATTGCAATTACACTCATGGTAAAAATTAAAGGCGCAAAATAAATAGTAGCTTGAGGAAACATTGGAATTGAAAATCTTAAAAATCCATATGCCCCCAATTTTAATAAAATGCCGGCTAAAATAACGGAACCTGCAGTGGGCGCTTCTACATGAGCCTCAGGCAACCAAATATGAACTGGAACCATAGGTACTTTAACTGCAAATGAAGCAAAAAAAGCTAACCATAATAAAATTTGTCGTCGCTCACTAAATTCAGTAGTTAACAAAATTTGTAAATCGGTTGTTCCGGTTTGAAAAAAAATAAATAAAATCCCAATCAACATGAAAACAGAGCCAAAAAGTGTATATAAAAATAACTGATAAGCGGCTCGTATTTTTCTTTCTCGTGATCCCCAAACTCCAATAATAATAAACATTGGAATTAAAACACTCTCGAAAAAAATATAAAAAAGTAACAAATCTAACATGCAAAATACAGAAAGCATTAGTGATTCTAAAATAAGAAATGCAATCATATATTCTTTTTTATATTTAATTATACTAGACCACCCAACTAAAATACATGCTGGAATTAAAAAAGTGGTCAATATTATAAAGAATAATGAAATACCATCTATTCCAATATAAAAGTTAAGAAACGACGAAGGAGGAGCGCCTAATAGCTGAATTTGTTCAACAAATTGAAATTTTGCCGTGGAATAATCGAAAAAAAGCCACAAAAAAATTGAATGTAAAAAAGCCATCAAAGATGCAGTTAAAGCTATTTGACCCGTACGTTTTGAAGTCCCTGGTATAAAAAAAAGCACGAAAGCTCCTACTGTTGGCCATAAAATTAAAGTACTTAAATTTGAAAACATTGCGTTCAATTTAATAAATTAGAAAAGGATGCTAATTACTTGTGCGTAGCACAAGGATGGACGTGCGGGAGGGCAGGGCTCCGTGCAGCGGAGCATCGTCGCCCTATGCTGCGCATCCTTAATGTTGGTTTTTTATTTGGTGTGGCGCTGTCCCGAGCAACGAAAAATCCGCAAGCGCTCGAAGCAGGATGCGCAGCATCCCCTATTCGGCGCGGATGCTGTGCATCCTTATTCATACCTAACGAGTATGCTTCGCAACCCCTTCGTCACCCTGCTTAATAGCAAACGAGGCCACAGCTAAGCCTAGTACCAAAAAAGAAAGTAAACACAACCAAAGAAACCCCCCTCCCCTCCGCAGTGCTGGAGTGTGACACCACCCCCCCGATGCTTCACAACCGGCGTTCCGCCGAAACCACGAAGCAGCGCGGGGATGTGTCACACCAAAAAGAGTCAAGCCCCTTTTGGGCCCGTCATCGCCGTTTTTTTTTAAAACAAACAACTTAAAAACAAAATAGCTAAGATACGGCTATCCACCCAGAAAGAAACAAGGGGATAAAACCCTATGAATGTGATAAAAGCGGTCAAACTTATTAAAATGATAAAAGCATAATGATATATATACCCTGTCTGTAGTTTGGTCGCATAGAAAATCATTCTGCGAAAAGTATTAATTATGCCCAATGGTCCAAGAATTTCTAAGACTCCTTTATCCAAATAACATTGAGAGATCCGATATCCAAATTTTAAAAAAGGTAAAGCCACAAATTCATTATAAACTTTATCAAAAAGCCAACGTTTATTTAAGAAAATAAAAAGATATTTACCTAAATTAGTTTTTGTATTAAAAACTAGTGCCGAAAGCGGTGATACAAAAATGAATAAAAAAGCTGTGGAAGCACCCCCCAAAGTAAGAAAAAGGGGTAATATTTTTACCCAAGTAGGGATTCCAAATTCAGATTCAATAAACACTTCATTATGTGGTGCTTGATAAATGGAATTTCCCCAAAAATCTGTACCTAAACCAATCATCATATCTTTGGTCAAAAACCCCATAAATAAACTACCCATTGCTAATAAAATTAAAGGGATCGCCATTAAAAAAGGGGCTTCATGTGCTAAATCTACATTTTTTTTGATTGCATTTGTAGAAGCTAAAAAAGTACTGAATAATAGACGGAAAGAATAGTAGGACGTAAAGCAAACAGACAAGCTTCCCAGCCAAAAAGCAAAATTACTAGTTGCTGTATACTTTGCATAAGCTACTTCTAATATGACATCTTTAGAATAAAATCCAGTGAGAAAAGGGAAACCCACTAAAGCTAAACTTCCTATAAGCATCATCGAATAAGTAAAAGGAAGTATCTGTTTGAGACCCCCCAATTTACGTACATCTTGCTCATTACTTATTGCATGAATAACGGATCCGGCACTTAAAAAAAGCAGTGCTTTAAAAAAAGCATGATTCATTAAATGAAAAATACCTACACTATAACAACTTAATCCGCAAGCAAAAATCATATATCCCAGCTGTGAACAAGTAGAGAATGCAATAATTTTCTTTAAATCGTTTTGCAGAGCTCCTGTAGAAGCTGCAAAAAAAGTCGTCATTGCTCCAATAAAAGTAACCAAGATTAAAGCATTTGGTGCGTGTTCAAAAATAGGCGAACATCTTGCTATTAAATACACACCTGCTGTAACCAGAGTAGCCGCGTGTAATAAAGCCGAAACTGGTGTAGGAGCCGCCATTGCAAAAGGTAGCCAGGTATGAAGACCCAGTTGGGCTGATTTACCAACAGCCCCTATAAAAAGGAAAATCGAAAGAATGGTCAATGCATTCCACTCCGAATTCAAAAAAACAAAGCAACTCATGGGGTGAGAAGTCAATCCAGATACGGCTGCAAAAACAACATTAAAATCTACAGATCGAAAAACCGCGAAACAACCCATGATACCAAGAGCTAAGCCGAAATCCCCTATTCTGTTTAATAACATTGCTTGTATTGCTGATTTGTTGGCTTGCAAACTTGTATACCAGAAGTTGATCAGTAGATAAGAGGCCAATCCAATGCCCTCCCAACCAAGAAATAATTGAATGAAGTTATCTCCTGTGACTAATATAAGCATGGCTCCCGTAAATAAAGATAGATAACATAAAAAACGGGGCAAAAAGGGATCTTCAGACATATAAGAGATAGAATAAAGGTGTACTAAACTACTAATGCAAGTAACTGTAAATAGCATGATTACTGCCAAAGTATCAAACTGAAATCCCCAGCAAGCATCAAACATTAGTGAATCAAACCAAGGTGCCAATTTTATATAACAAATTGATTTTAAAAAAGCTACTTCATAAAAAGCGAGACAACTTCCAAAAAAAGAGAAAAAAATACAAGAGGTCGCTATTATAGCGGCTCCCTTAGAACCAAGAACACGTCCAAAAAGACCACTTACAATAGAGCCCAAAAGGGGCAAAGCTATTATGACTAAATACATTTTTTTTGTTTTTGGTGCTCCACGGACCAAAGGATGCGCAGCATAATGTTTGGGGGCGGAGCCCCGTGCTGCCGGAACAGGATAGCACAAGGTTGTGCAACATCAGAAGGTTACATGCAGCGGAACTACTAGACCACTGCGTTGTTTTGCTCCGCGCCTCGGCAGGGGTGCAGGGGTGCTGCGTGCTGGCGATTCCCCTTCGAAGGGGAATCGCGGGGCCCTCTATCCCATCGCAACCCAACTGTTTATGCTGCGATTCCCCTCCGGGGAAGGGAAGGTTGCGAAGCATTACGCACAAGTAATACTGCGCATCCTTTAGCCTTTTATTAAATTAATAAATTCAACCGCTATAGTGCCTCTTACTCGATAATAAACAACCAAAATTGCTAAACCAATTGCCGATTCAGCTGCAGCAACAGTCAATGTTAATAAAGCAAAAAGTTGTCCCATCATATCGTCAAGACTTATTGAAAAAACTAAAAAATTTAAATTAACCGCTAATAACATTAATTCAATGGACATAAGCATAATAATAATATTTTTTCGATTTAAAAAGATTCCCCAAAGACCTAACATAAAGAGAATCATGGAGACCACTAAGTAATGAACTCTTGTTATCATTTTGCAATATGGTATTCTTTGCTTTGGTTCCTAGCTTATAAGGAAGGTATGACAAAATACAGGTTAGGATGGCTGCTTTTTTCGTAGAACCAACTAGTCGGTTTGAACTCCGTGGCGCTTCTCTATGGGGTTCGGATCTTCGGGCCGAAGATCCGAACTCCAAGAAGGCTCGAGAAACCGTTGTAGATTGTGATTCATTGTTGAACAACAATACAAGCTAATTCAAGCCTGGGCTACATAAAAAAGCTGCGGCACAGGCACTTCCCTTTGCAACGATGCTCCGGAGCCAAAGCATTGGAATGGAATGGGATGGGAGGAGGGGGCAGGGGGGGGGGGCATCGTCGCAATACAAAAGTAAAAAACTCCGCCATGGTTAGACGTGTGCAGCGCAACCCTTTTTGGGCCCTCCCTATCTACAGGTCCCCCCGCCCCGGGGTACTCGTACGTATTTTTTGAATAGTTTTGGAAAAGTCAACCGCATTTTGTTGCCAAATGAATTGTCGCTTTACTTTTGTAGTTTTATGCATTGTTAGCACAATAGCCCCAATCATGGCTATTAACAAAATAAAACTTGCTAAAATAAAAAGTAAAAAATAATAGGTATATAAAATCTGGCCAATAGCTTCAATATTGGTTATAGGTTGTAATTTTGATGCAAAACAAACCCAAGTGATTTCACTTTCCGCGCTAGGAGCCAAACTACCTATTATAAGAAATACTTCTAATAAAAAGATAAGACCTACTAGTCCCCCTACAGGTAAATAACGTATTATATTTTCATGAATTTCAGCTACTTTTATGTTAAGCATCATCACTACAAACAAGAATAAAACTGCGATAGCTCCCACATAAACTACTAGAAAAATCATAGCAAAAAAATCAACCCCTAAAAGTACCAGTAATCCAGAAACATTGCTGAACACTAAGATTAAAAAAAACACGGAGTGTACCGGATTTTTTGCACTTATAACCATTAAGCCGGAAATAATAGCTAAGCTAGAAAAAATACAAAAATTAAATTTTCCATTTCGAGTTACTTTTACTGGTATATTTCTAATGCAAATTGATTGCATCATTCAGGTATATACACAACAATATTGTAAACACATATGCTTGTAAAACAGCGACCCCGAGCTCTAATCCAGTTAAAAGAAACACAATTAGAAAAGGAGCCAACTGAGCTATATAAAAAAAACCTCCCATTGATAACATAGTCCATGCAAAACCACTCAAAATTTTTACAAGTGAATGTCCCGCCATCATATTTGCAAACAATCGTATACCAAGACTTAAAGCTCTAAAACAATAGGAAATGAGTTCTAAAACAACTAAAAAGGGCGCTAAAACAAGTGGAACTCCTTGAGGTAATAAAAAACTAAAAAAATGAAGCCCATGAGTTTGAAATCCTACGATTGTAATTCCTATAAATATAGAAAGAGCCAACCCAAAAGTTACTATAAAATGACTTGTTACTGTAAAAGAATAAGGTATCATTCCTATGAGGTTGGAAAAAAGGAGAAAGGTAAAAATTGCAAAAATTAAAGGAAAAAACTTATGTTTTTGTGAACGCACTCCGCTTATTTGTTCATTAACCAAACTAAGCGCTAACTCATAGATCATCTCAACTATTGATTGCCAGCGGTTAGGAACAAGGTTTCCTCCTTTTTTTGTTACCAAATGAAATAGTAAAAGTACAAAACTTATTGTTAGTAACATAAAAAAAGAAGAATTTGTAAAAGAAAAAGAGAGAGCTCCTAAATTTATAGGAATAAAAGATATTATTGAAAATTGTTCAAGTGGACTAAAAATCATTTTTGGGTTAATCATGCGCCTAGGGGATCCCCAAAATCCTCCGCTGCACCTTTGTTATTTTGGATGAGGGGCTGCGGCACACTGTGGTACTTCCCTTTGGCACAGGGCGACGATGCTCCGGAGCTGTGCCTGTTCCGCCGGCACTCCAAAGGGAAGGGAAGTGCCAGCTCCGGAGCATCGTCGCCCTGCTCCTTTGTAAGGCTTCGCTACTCTGCTCTGTACGCAGCGATACAATGCTTTTTACTTCGGTGCAGCACCGAAGGTAGTGGTTAGGACGCGCAGTATTACTTGTGCGTAGCACAAGGATGCGCAGCATAGGTAACAACGCCTTCCTAAAGCCGGATTTGAACCAGCGACCAAATGGTTAACAGCCATTCGCTCTAACCACTGAGCTACTTAGGAAAAAAACCCACAAAAAAACGCTACTCCAGGGTTCCGCGGGATTTGGGGGGAAAGGGGGGGGGGAGGGTTCCCGCCTGAAGGAAGCACTAAACACATTAGGACTTTTTTGGGCTAGAATGGGTGCACCCACACGCACATCAGTGGGAAAGGAAGCAAAGTAGGGTGACGAAGGAATCGCGAAATACGAAGGTTTTGGTTACAAAAGTAGGAAGAAACCTTTGTGGGATTTAGGTGCAGAGGGGGGGGGCCATGAAGAATAGCCCATTGCGAGGTCCAACAGTTCCTTTGGGACGAGCGCTGCGGCGCTGCATTAACAAGTGTTCCCAAAAAAAAAGCCGTGCTGTGTAACAAGCCATGAAAACCCCCGGTTGCACCAGCAACCCAACGACTATTCTGCTTCCTACGGTACTAAGGGAGGCCCCGCCCAGGAATCCCTCAGGATTTGGGTAAACCCGGTTGTGTAATTTTAGTGCGGATAAGCACCGCTCAAAAAAAAGATTAAGGTTGGTTTCACTTTATTTGGGCAAATTAAAGGGTTGCGCTGCAACCTCCTTGGATGCCCCATAATCCGAGTTCTCTGCTTCCGGAGAAGCGGCGCAGCGACAGCGAAGCAGAGAATTTTTCAGGTTTTTTATTAAATAACAAATGAAATCCCAGCGCGGCCCCCCCCCCCCAAAAAAAGGGGCCCGTTGTGTTTATTGATAATAAATAATTAATAGACTTTGTGTTTATCAGTCCTTAGTTGGCTTAACGCTTTTTTTATAAGTAATGGAGCAAAAAAACTCTTTTTTTAGAAGATCGAAATTCATCCTTACAAACTTGGGTAAATCGACTTATAATTAATTTCTGAACAGTATCCTGATAGCTAGCTCTTGTATTTGAAAGGGTATTCAATTTTTGTAGAAGCTGCTGATTTAATAATGATTTGAAACCGCTATGAACCTGGCAGGTTCCTTCATCACCCTCTTTTTGATTTTCAGCAGCAAAAAAAGATGAACACCAGTCACCAAGTTCAGATGTAGATAAAGTGGAACTGCTACTAATGAGTGTATATTGTTGTATTGATTCAGTTAGTAAATTATGCTGCGCATCCATTTGTTCTTTTAAAACAGACAAAATTTCAGTGCTTCTTGAATCAATAACTTGTTTAAAAGTATTGCCAAAACTAGTTTGAACGAAATAAACGAAACCAAAAAAACTAAAGGCTACTAAAATTTCTTCATTTAAAATTAAAAGTTGTTTAGAAATGACAACAGTTATTATTAATATCGCTATAAAAAATTTCATAATTGTTTATTTTTTTGTACGTATTTTTTTAGCTTTTGATGCCGTGACTGTGCCGTCGAAGTTTTTTGCAGTGACTTTATTAAAGTCACTAGTACTCCTTTTGGCAACCTTCCGCTGTGTTTTACGAAATAAAGATAAAAAAAAGGCTACTAGAAAATCATTGCTATTATATGAAGGAGGAACGTAAGACCCCGCCCCTATAAAGGATATTTGAGCTTGGCGTAACAAATTTTTTATTAAAGTTTGCCAAATATTGAATTGTCCAAGGTGTATTGTTTCAGTACTCGCTATTTTATTCCATTGAATTACCTGTTGATTTTGTAACCAAGTGGCCTTGTTTGTACGAGCTCGTAATAAAAAAGATTGGCACTGACTAAGTGTATCCAAAACAACAGGGTGCGGACCGGCGACACTTTGTTGTGCCGATGCTTTCAATAAATTGCCTGTTGCTGGATGGGTTTGGAAACCGGGGCTTCGCTCCCCTTTTGGATCCCCGTGGGGATCCCCAGCATCCACTGCAGATGCATCGCGGCGGGGCTTTTCAATTAATTTTGCCCGTACTTTTAAAATTCTACTAATGTAAGGAAGCGGTTTATTAATAATTAAGATGTAATACGTAAAAAACAAAACACACAGCCAAAAAAATTGTGTGAAAAAGGTTGTACTATCTAATTGTGGCATGATGTAACGTGATGGCCCTTTGCGGGCCCCTTTTTCGCATGAGGGCCTGCCCCTGGCAGGTTCCTTCGTCACCCCTAATTGTGGGTTCCAAAACATAAGGGCAGTACTAGAGCAACACAAATTTATTAAGTTGGCAAAAAGCACTCAAAAAAAAAGCATGCATTATTGCCTTCGAGACTGTGCTGTAGGGAATCAAACTGTGCACCCTTTGCGCTGCGGTGCCTTTAGGGGGCTGCCATAGGACTCGAGTATGCGGAGCGGCGCAGCGCGGTTTTTATGTTGCGATTCCCCGCCGGGGAAGGGAAGGTTGCGAAGCATTACGCACAAGTAATACTGCGCATCCTACTGCCGCACGGCGCCAACTGGGTGGGTTTGGAAAAATCCCTGGTATAGCGCGATGGGGTAGTTTTCCGGGGCATCCAGACCGGCGGATGACGATGCGCGGAACCACAACGACTACACTGCGCGGGGATCCCCACTCCCGGGGCGCTTCGTGTGTTTTTTTTCATTCAATTGCACGAGTGCGGTGATGGTACAGGCCCGAGGGGGGGGGGGGCTACGAAACCTAAAAAAACAAGGATGCGTAGAATTCTTTAGCTAAAAGAAGGCACAGTACTTTCAAGAGGAAGGCTGCAAATAATTTTGTGTTCTCATTATGAACATAGTCAGCCAAAATTTCTGAAACACCTAAAAAAACATGCGCAAATAAAACGATATTGAAAATAAAAAAAAGCTCTGTTCTAGGAGTAATTAAAAAACAGAATAAAAAAAAAGCAGTAAATCTTTGAATAAGCCAGTGAGAAAGCATGGATTTTAAAAATAGATTCTATACAAAAAAGAAAAAGCTAATAATATAGCAAGAACACACACAATAATCCCAGTACGATATACTTTCTCTAAGTCTAAATAAAAGCCTAAATCCCAAAACAAATGACGAATCCCGTTACTCATATGATAAGAAAGAGCTAAGATTAAGCAAAAGAGAAGAGCTACTAAAAGTGAGCCTGTTTGGGGTATCCCCGCCATTTGAAATAAAGTCCAGTAAACGAGGAAAACAGATAAGTGAAGCTTTAAAAAAACGAAGAAAATAATCAATCCCGTTACCCAACTAGCTAGAAGAAAGCCGGAAATTCTATGAAAAATAGAAAGAACTGAGGTGAATTGTGGACGGTAAATTGTTAAATGAGGTGACAATGGACGGTTTGTTTTCATAGATATGTTATTGTGAGTGATGCTTCGCAACCTTCCCTTCCCCGGAGAGGATTCGCAGCATTACATATTTGGAGAGGAACCAAAGTGAGGCACAGCCAAACCCGGAATCCGACCCAAAAATGTGCCAAGGATGCGCAGCATTAAGGAACCGGCGCTTTACTGAGCCGGGGAGTTTTTTTTGTACTAAAAAAAGCTTCGCAGCATCTATTACCAAAAAACTCCTGATGTACCATCAATACTGATCGGGGTAGCAGGATTTGAACCTACGACATTCTGTACCCAAAACAGACGCGCTACCAGGCTGCGCTATACCCCGAAAAATTCAGTGCTAGGAAGCTTTTTTTACTTTGGTGCTACGATTATGCGATGACTCAATGTTTCCACTTTGGCTCGCCGGCACGACGGGGTTCTGTAAGGAAAAAATCCTCCGCTGCACTGCAACCTCCGACCACCTGCAGCAATGGGGGAACCGCCAGCACGCTGTACCCCTGCAGGGGCTTCCCCCGAGCGCAGCATGCGGCTCAGCTCAGAAAAACCTCAGGATTGGGGCAGGGGTGCTCCGTTCATATGTTCTACAGGATTTGAACCTGTGACATCTAGCTTAGAAGGCTATTGCTCTAATCCGCTGAGCTAAGAACATATCCCCCGGCTGCGGTGGAGCGCCCTCGGAGGTTGCAGCGCAACCCTTTTTTTGCCCCAAGGGTACCCCGGGATACCTAACGAAAACGAAGTGCGTAGCTCCGCTGCAGGGTGATGAAGGAACGGGACACTGCTGTGTCCCACACTGGGAGCAGCCGGTTGCAATTGCCCCGAGCCCCATTCCTAGCAAAATAAAATCGCAGTAGAGCCAACCGTAGGCGATTCGCGGAGTATTCAGGGCATCTCGGAGCAACAAACCACTCTCCGGGTTGCGGGAGGTACCCCGGGAGCATCGTGCTACCGCGCTCGAATGAAAAAAACCCAACTAGCTTAGCAAGGCTCCACTACCAGAGCAGAGCAGTGCGGGGATGCGGGGCCCCTGTGCATGGGAACCGAAAAGGTACGGCAATAGGAGGAGCCCCGTGCAGCCCCTGCTCCAGCTGCACAAGGAGTGTCGCAAAACGACCAAAACAACGTGCTTGTAGCTTAATTGGATAGAGCACCAAACTACGGATTTGGGGGTTGAGAGTTCAAATCTTTCCAAGCATAAATAGAAATGAAACGCTTCCATTTAGATCCCGGGACGGCACGTTGCCTGCAATGGAAACGGGGTTCTACAAAAAATATACGCCATGGCAACCATGCTCCGGAGCTACAGCACTGTGCCACCGCTGCACGGGATTGAAACCTGCGCTTCCGGGGAAGGGAAGTGCTATGCCGCACCTTTTACAAGACCAAGTAATTAGCATCCTTGTGCTACGCACAAGTAATTAGCATCCTTGTGCTACGCACAAGTAATTAGCATCCTTGTGCTACGCACAAGTAATTAGCATCCTTGTGCTACGCACAAGTAATTAGCATCCTCCTTGCCTCAATTGGCTTCATTGTTACTGAAGGTGATGATGGTATGAGTTTAAAAAAAGTTGTTTTTTTTTTGAAAAACTTGCTTTTTTTTCAAGCGAACTATACAATTAAAACACCAAGATAAAAAAGCGGTTGAGTTTGTATTACCAGGTATAGGAAAAGTTATTTGTTTTAACATATAATCCGGAGTATTCGCATTCACAAACGCAACTATTGGTATTTTCATCTTAATGACTTCACGAAAAGCACTTTCACTCCAATTTGGATCAGTAAACAAAATCAAACTAGGGAGCTTATCCAAACCCACGGGCGCCCCGGTCCCATTCTTAGGCGTTTCTTCATCACCTCGGATTTTCCTAGACTCCTTTATTCCCTGAGCATAAAGTCTTCTTACTCGTAAACTAGGCGTGCTTCTATCAAGTAAATGCCAAAAATTTTTTTGGAAAATTTTCCATACCAGGAAAATAGTAAGAAAATACTGTTTTTTTAAGTGAACCCAGTTGCTTCCCGTACCTCCTATCCAATGTTGATTAACATAAGGATACCCCATTTTTAATGCAAATTGACGTACTAATTCATTATGCTTTCGGATTCCATTAACAATTAAAAAAGATTTTTTTACACTACTAGACTTTTTGTGATTAAAAATAAAATAAATTTTTAAAACACAAAAAGTTTTTAAAGGATCAAAAATGCTACAATTCTTTTTAAAACCATCCAGATAACGATACATTCCATTAGTTGCTGGATAATGCCCCAAATGAGCTTTTTTTATAAAAATTTTTTCAATAGTAATAGTACTAACTCGCGTCGCTTCGCCCTTACCAAGTGAAAACTTGGTGTTTACCTTTTTTTCATTTTTATGTACCATTTTGTAGAGGGAATTCACATAAGCTCAAAGCATCAGTGCCCTCGGGACGCCCCCCCGTACGGGGGGGGGGTTTGCCCCATCATACTCCGGATAATCGCATTGCGGTGCTGCGCTACGCAGGGCTGGTTAGACCCCCGATCCTATGAATGAAAAATCATCATGAAAGGACCTTTTTTAGTGATAAAGCGCAAGTAAAAAGCCCTTTTTTATGTACCCCATGAAACGTTGCTTTGCGATCCCCGGCCCGCCCCTAGTAGGATCCTGGAATATATATTGGGTATACTTTTCATTGTACCGTACCCAACTGGATTTGCTTTCGCAAATCAAAAAAAATGAATGATGCGTTTGCGTTGCACCGGTTCTTCGAAAGTAGTTTAGGTAGCTCAGTTGGTTAGAGCAAAGGACTGAAAATCCTTGTGTCAGTGGTTCAAGTCCACTTCTAGACAAAAAAAAGCATCGGCACACTCCTTGTGCTGCGCATGGGGCTCCGCCCTCCAACATGATGCTGCGCATCCTTTGCAGCCCCAAATTTGTGAGGGTAGCATTGGCATAACAGCGCGCGTTTGGCGAAATAGGCATCCGCGTGCGACTTAAAATCGCATCCACTAATGGATATCGGTTCAAGTCCGATAACGCGCATTTTCCCGACAAACACAGTGAAAAGCATAATTTGCGCAATGGACCGGGGAACCCGAGGATTCTATGCAGGTTGCGAAGCATCGGGTGCCCCCGCCTAGTGATTCTGTTTCAATCCGAACTACATACCTACAATTTCGCGGTTCCCCGCCCTTTACTTCTTCGGGAATGAGGTTCAGGGTCTTTGCGGGGCAACAAAGCATAAACCTAGTTGGACCCCCTCAGGGACCCCCGGCACCAAACTCGCTTGATGAAATTGGTAAACGTGGCTGACTCAAAATTAGCTCCTTTTTGGAATATCGGTTCGAGTCCGATAGCGAGTAGTTATGGATGCTTAGTAAGATGCTGCGCATCCTTTTTAGGTATTACCATGGCTATGGTATGTATGCTAGTAAAACAATATATATTTCAGTGTGGGGCGACGATGCTCCGGAGCCAAGTGCAGCGCATCCGATAGCTGGTACGAGGCCAAAGGGGCACCCGATGCTTCGCAACCTGGTATGCGATTCCGGGGAATCGCATCGAGTATGCTTCGCAACCACTTCATTTTTAGGACTGTAAAATACTTAGATCGCGAATATAAGGTATTCGTATTCTTTCTGGATATTTTAATAAAACAGCCGCACAAATAAGAGGATTGATTTCTAAATGGGAAGGTCTATGTTTTATATAAAATCGTCGGAACTTTACGTTGGGTGCTGCATTTTTGCCGTAAGGCCAATAACTTACGTTCCTTTTTCCATTTTTTGTTGCTCCACGCGGACCCCCCCGAAAAGCAATCAAATGCTCACGGCGCTGTGCCGGTGGGTGATGAAGGAACTCGTCGCCTTGAGCCGCGCCTTTGAATACAGGGGAATAATTTTCAACGCATATGAAATCTCCAGGTCGAACTTGAAAATTGCGAGCATTCACAATCCTATTATTTACAACAACTTTTTTATGATTGATTAATTGTTTTACTGCATACATACTGGAACAAATATTCATTCGGTATACAATCGTATCTAACCTAGTTTCCAAAAGCAAAAACTTTTTTCGTAAGTCGGACTTTTTCGTTTTCCATGGCCGCCCCCTTGGGTGCAAGTTACTTAAACCATAAAAATGAGACAAACATCTTTTAGCTTGTATTAGTAAAAAAAAAACAGATTGAACGGCTCTTTTAGTCAAAAATTTATTTCTTTTGAAAATGTATTTTAAAATTCTACGCTGTTTTGGAGTACGCTTTTTTGTTATCCAAATATTTCTTTTTAACTGCCGACTTCGTTTAAACTTCAACATTGCGGGTAATGGGAATTGAACCCATATCCTCTGCTTGGAAGGCAGACAATTTTCCTTTAATCTATACCCGCGCGGGCGAATAAAGGGAATTGAACCCTTTTTTTCAGATTCACAGTCTGACACTTTGACCGATTAAGTTATATTCACCAAAAATCAAATCAATCATTAAACTAAATTCTATTATAAAAAATAAACAAATGATTAGACTTATTTGGGTTCCTAATTCAGGAGGCGCCAAAAGGGAACTAGCTAGAATAGAAAAAAGATGAGAAATCTTCGGGCAGGTCGTTCTCGCGACGCGCCGCGGAGGGGTACCCCTTCGCGGTGCATCCCGCCCCCCATCCCGATGGGCTACCCGGGGCACGTGCAGCCCTGGCTGCGAGTAGAGCCCTATTCCTCTGGTGCACAAATAGATAACAGGTATTTGAGAACAAAAACCACCCAGTACTACCAACTTTAGAATAAAAGAAAGATAAGAATAGGAAGTAGGCTGAATATGAAAAAAACGGACCCCGGGGTTGTAAATAAAAAACGACTCCTTTCGGAATGAGATAAAAAATGGCAAAGCTTTGTACTGAAAAAAAACAAAACTACTAAATAAGATGTAAAGGGTTATTTCGCGTCTTTCTAGGGTAGAACAACTTGGGATCCAAAAACACCAAAACTGGTAGCAAAGTAAAGGAAAACAAAACAAACAAGAAAAAAAAAACCCGTAGAAAAGTAAGCTATTAAAAGCTTCTCCTACTTGTGTACAAAGTAAAGGACCTAGTGTTAATTCACCAGAGAGTTCATTTAACGAACCCGGGGACAGAGAACCCGAAGCTTCCAAAGTGGTCCTTATAGGGAAGGATAAAATATAAAAGAATTCGTCACTAAAAAAAAACAAATACCGGTTGTACAAATGAAACTTGCAAAAAACCAAAAAAAATCGACATTTTAATTCTTTTATTATAAAGTAAAAGGACATTCTAGCTCCTTCGGTTGGCTCCGGAAAAGCGTCTTCAGCCCCGCAGCACTCCGCTGCACTGCCGCGGAGTGGGGGGATTCCTCAAAAAAGGATAAGCGGGGGGAAAGGGAAGGTTGCGAAGCATCACGCACAAGTAATTAGCATCCTGCCTTCGTCCTCCACAGCCATAGCTACGAAACTAAAGTAGGGATTGAAATAAGCGCCATTGATAGTAAATGAATCGGTGGCACAGCACCGGAGTCCCCCAAACGTGGCCTCCTTGGGTTTTGGGGTGGGGGGGCGCAACATCATATAAATAATATGGAAATTTCACAACGGATGGGGAGGGATTCGAACCCCCGGTATTTTTTTAAATACGCCGATTTTCAAGACCGATTCTTTAAACCACTCAGACACCCATCCTTTAGAGTACTTTAAAGTAAGCTAACTTACAGTCCCCCATACTCTGGGATGCCGGAGGGGGGTTCCGCAGCAGTGCTGCGATTCCCCTCCGGGGAAGGGAAGGTTGCGAAGCATTACGCACAAGTAATTAGCATCCTGCCCTCCTCCTCCCCCCAGAGTATGGGGCAGCACTTCATGAATCCTAGGCTAAATAACATAATGGTAATGTACTGGATTGCAAATCCTCGAATGATGGTTCAATTCCGTCTTTAGCCTATTTGTATGCCAAAATTAGAAAGGTGCGGCACAAAAAAAGTGCTAAAACAATTTGACGGCACAGGCACTTCCCTTTGACAGGGCACCCCGCAAGGGGCACCGCCCGTGATTGTAGGTAGGGGCGCGGCTCGGTGCCGGGTAGTTTAGAAGGATTCACGAAGTGAATCGGGGTATACCCATACGTGCTTGTTTAAGCAGAACCCCACCAATATATAGATACAAATAGAAAAAGCCAAACTACATCCACAAAATGAAAATACCACGCGGCAGCTTCAAAACCAAAATGATGTTTTGAAGTAAAATGACCTAGATATTGACGTATTAAGCAAATAGTTAAGAAAAGAGTACCTATTATCACATGAAATCCATGAAATCCGGTAGCTAAATAAAAAGTAGAACCATAAATTCCGTCTGAAATGGTAAAGGATGCTTCAATATATTCCAAAGCTTGGAGAGCCGTAAAAACAAGGGCTAAAAGCACTGTTGCAGCCAACCCTGCTTGTGCAGCGCGGGGTTTATTTGCTAAAATTGCATAATGAGCCCATGTCACAGCAGCTCCAGATGACAATAAAATAATCGTATTCAGAAAAGGGACTCCCCAAGGATTTAAAACTTCTATTCCTTTTGGAGGCCAAATTGCACCTATCTCAATGGTTGGAGCTAAACTAGAGTGAAAAAAGGCCCAAAAAAAAGCAACAAAAAAAGTTGCTTCAGAAAGGATAAATAAAATCATCCCGTATCTAAGCCCTCTTTGAACCATTGAGGTATGGTATCCTTCAAAAGTAGCTTCTCTTATAACATCTCGCCACCATACAAACAAAGTATATAAAATAATTCCAAACCCTAAACTTAAAAGGGTGCCCCCTCCTGAGTAAGAATGCATATACATAACTCCACCTAGGGTCGTAGTAAAAGCACCAAAAGCTACCAAAATAGGCCATGGACTAGGGTCCACTAAATGAAATCCGTGTGTTTGAATATTCTTTTTCATATGAATTATTCTAAATGATTTGAAACCCATGCCACATAATCATCTAAGTTAACACCTTCGACTACAATAGGCATGAATGCGTGGTTGACTCCACAAAGTTCGCTGCACTGTCCATAAAATACACCTTCTCGGCGAAGGAAGATAGATGCTTGATTTAAACGTCCTGGAATTGCATCACACTTAATACCTAAAGAAGGCACAGCCCAACTATGTATTACATCCGCAGAGGTTATTATTATACGAACGTGAGTTTTTATTGGAACAACAATACGGTTGTCTACTTCTAATAAACGTAAGTCACCTAATTCCAGTTCATCTTCGTCTACCATGTAACTATCAAACGCGATTTGGCCCCCTTGTGCCGAAGGCACAGGGCTGCTATAATCTGAATATTCATAGCTCCAATACCATTGATGGCCAATTGCTTTAATTGTTACAGCGGGATCCACTACTTCATCCATAGAATATAACAAAGCAAAAGAAGGGATTGCAATGAACATTAAAATAACACTTGGTATAATAGTCCATATAATTTCAATAGTGGTACCATGCACAATCCTTGCTGGAATCGGATTTTTTGTATAGTAAAATTCACTGAGTCCACGGATTAACATCCATAAAACAAAAGTTAAAATAATCAAACCAAAAAAAAGAATATCATGATGTAAGTCAATAATTCCTTGCATCATTGGGGTAGCCGGATCTTGAAAACCGATCTGCCACACTTCAGGCGCATCTAAAAAGGCTAACTTATAGTTTAGAATTTGAGTTTTTAAAAAATACATAAATAAATTTACAAAATGACCAAAAAAAACAGTGCAGCTCCGGGGAAGGGAAGGTTGCGAAGCATCACGCACAAGTAATACTGCGCATCCTTGTGCTACGCACAAGTAATTAGCATCCTTCATTTTGTAGTCAAAGAAAATGTTCTGCAAATGAAGTGCTCAACACAGCACCGCGATTCCCCGCTGGGGACGATGCTCCGGAGCTGTACCAAAGGATGCGCAGCATTAAGGGAAAGAGAAATGCTACGACGATGCTCCAGGGCTGGGATAGGTTGGGCTTAGGCTGACTTGAACAGCCGACTTTACGCTTATCAGGCGTATACTCTAAACCAACTGAGTTATAAGCCCTCTTGGGGTTTTAATAAAAGGGTGACGAAGGAACGGGGCCCGGAGAACACAATTTTGTGTTCTCCGGGCGCAGTGCAGCCCGGAGCTTCGTTTCACCCGGATGCACGGCCGCTCTGCGCAGCAGAAAACTGCTGCGCCCTTGGCGTTTTACCAAATTTGTTCAAAAGGGGCACCAATATGCTTGGAAAGATTTGAACTCTCAACCCCCAAATCCGAAGTTTGGTGCTCTATCCAATTAAGCTACAAGCACACGTGCGGCCGGGACACAGCAGTGCCCCAAATACAATGAATTGAAACGGCTCGGTATACAAGGGAAGTTTTTTTTAATACTCATTATACAGGGGAGAGGAGGGCAAAGTTTGTAGTAATACTAATAAGAAATTGTAACTAATAAAGAAGTAGCTTTTTTATTATGAATAAAGAGTTAATAAGTTGTTATAAAAAATAGAACGGAAACCTTTTTACAGTAGCTCCGGAGCATCGTCGCCCTGGCCCTGAAGTAAAAACCATTAGAAGAACTTACGTTCCTTTTTTGTACTACAACTAACTATTATGGATACTGGCGACGGAGAATCGCTGCACTGCTCCGCATTCCTTGTGCGTAGGACAAGTAATTAATATTTCGTTTTCCTTCTAATTGTACTTATAATAAACGAGGGGTCCAATAGAATTACGATTCTTTAAGTGTTTTAATAGAAATGCTTTGATTTAACTGTATACTTTCTGAGAAAAAATTTTGTGTATAGGACGACGACGCTCCAGAATCGCGCCCTTGTATAAGTAGGGTGCACCGGCACCGCACCGTTATGCGGCGCGTCCTAGGTTCTCTTTATGGATAGAAGTGCTGCCAGGTCGCGTAAAATAAGGTTGCGAAGCATTACGCGCACGCAGTGCTACGGGGGGTAGGTGTGATTTTCGCATGCTTAAAGTGCTGTTTTTTTAATAGAATTCGCGCCAGAATGGAGTAATGGTTAACTCACTAGGCTCATAATCTAGAGATATTGGTTCGAATCCAACTTCTTGGCATAGTATGGAGCAGACAGCACAGTGCTGCTACAGTTCCTTCGAAGGATAGAATCCCCCGCAGCACTGCTGCGATTCCCCTCCGGGGGAAGGGAAGTGCTACTTCCAAGGAATGCTGCGCATGCTTAAAAAAAGGCTAACGCATCTTCAATTCTACCCAAAAAAAGGGTCCGTACGATTTTTAACCGACGCCCCAAAAACAAATAGGGCGACGATGCTCCGGAGCTATGCCATCAATTAATTAATTATTTATCCCTTACGGGATTTGAACCCGTGTCGTCGCCATGAAAAAACGATGTCCTAAACCTCTAGACGAAAGGGACTTTTTATTTCATCCATTTACTGTAAATTAATTATTATTAGATATTTTTTCCAGAAAAAATGAGTTTGATCCTGGCTCATGGTTGAACGCTGGCGGTATGCCTAATACATGCAAGTCGAACGGTGCATGCTGCAATTCTTTTGCGGCAGCAAAGTGGCAAACGGGTGCGTAATAGGTGGGAATAAGCCCTTCAATTTGGTTAAAAACCGAATAAAAAAAGGGTGCAGAGCAGTGCGGCCCAATACCGCACTGCTGCGTTACTTCATCCCTGTTGAAGGAAGAGCCCACGCAGGATTAGGTTGTTGGTTGGGTAATAGCTAACCAAGCCTATGATCCTTAGCCGACCTTTTTGGGTGTTCGGCCACACTGGGACTGAGACACGGCCCAGACTTCTACGGAAGGCAGCAGTAGGGAATCTTGGGCAATGAGCGAAAGCTTGACCCAGCAATACCGCGTGGGAGAGGAAGGCCACAAAGGTTGTAAATCCCTTTCATCGAGTCAAGATAATGACACAACTCGAAAAATGAAGCCCTCGCCAATACCCGTGCCAGCAGCGGCGGTAAGACGGGAAGGGCAAGTGTTAACCAGAATAATTGGGCGTAAAGGATACGTAGGCTGTGAAGAAATGAGCAAAGGGTGAAAGTCACGAGCTTAACTGGTGAATGGCCTTTTGCAGTTCTCACTTGAGTAAGATAGGGGAGAGTGGAATTTCTAGTGGAGAGATGAAATGTATAGATATTAGAAGGAACTCCGAAAGCGAAGGCGACTCTCTGGATCTTCACTGACGCTGAGGTATGAAAGCGTGAGGAGCAAATAGGATTAGGTACCCTAGTAGTTCACGCCGTAAAAGATGGATGTTCGTTGTCGGTATTCTTTAATATCGGTGACTTAGCTAACGCGTTTAACATCCCGCCTGGGGAGTACGATCGCAAGATTAAAACTCAAAGGAATTGACGGGAGTCTAAACAAGCGGTGGATCATGTGGTTTAATTCGACACTACGCGCAAAACCTTACCAACTCTTGACATTTCGGGAAGCTTTTTTTGAAAAAAAAAACGCTGTCTTTTCCGAAACAGGTGCTGCATGGCTGTCGTCAGCTCGTGCTGTGAAGCGTTTGGTTAATTCCCTTCAACGAGCGAAACCCTTATTTCTTGTTACAGCAATGCGGCACGGCTCTAACCCGTTGGGTTTGCGCCGTGTCACTAACCGCAGCCCCTGAGGGACTGCGCCGGCGGCACTTCCGGAATAGCAGCACAGGTTTGCGCTGTGCCGCGCCGCGCTTCCGGCAACCTTCCGGCTGTTCAATTCATGACTGGACTCAAGAAAAATTATGGTGAGAAACCTGACCGAAATGGGGACGACGTCAAGTCCGCATGGCCCTTATGAGTTGGGCTACACACGTGATACAATGGTAATGACAATGGGAAGCAATACCGCGAGGTGGAGCGAATCCTTAAACATTATCTCAGTTCGGATTGTTCGCTGCAACTCGCGAGCATGAAGCAGGAATCGCTAGTAATCGCGGATCAGCATGCCGCGGTGAAACTGTTAATAGACTTGTACACATAGCCCGTCACGCCCTGGAAAATTTGCATGCTGGAAGTGCAACATCTTTTTCACAAAAAAAACTTTCGGGGGGGATCGCAGCAGCGATCCATTTCGAAGGCAAAATTTGTGATGAGACTCGTAACAAAGCAAGCAATGTGACTGGGGCGAAGTCGTAACAAGGTAGTCGTAGGGGAACCTGCGGCTGGAATGTCTCCTTAGATTCTTTGAGGTTGAATCAGAATGCACCAGTGCGGCATCGACACACTGCCCATGCCGCACTGGTGCATTCATCCTCCTAGCTTCAAAAAAAAAACGAGAAAAAGGGGGCAAATCCTTAAGCGCTACAGTATTAACATACGGGCAGGGCAAGCCACATAACAACGCTGCGGCTGCACGCATGGGCGATGCGCCGCAGCTGGGAATAGCTGTGGGGTTCCCTCCCCGCATTTGGCACAGGGAAGCACCAATGCGAGTAAGCTCCCCGCGTTCAAAAAAAGAAGAAGGCAGCGGAGCATCGTCGCAAAGGAAAGTGCCCGTGTTTTGCATCCTAAAAAGGTGCAAGACACTTTTTTGTGGGAATTTAGTAAACACGTGAACCACCCGAACCCTTTCCGAATTCGATAAGTGAAATCGTGTTTAGCCATAGGTACTTATGTTTAAATTTGGGAGACTTGGTTTATTCCCGCGACGAAGTAGTTTAGTTGGTTTAAAACAACGGAATCATAATCCGTATAGCGGGGGTTCAAGTCCCTCTTTCGTCA